TTATACTTCACAATTTTGAAAATCAAGTCTGGGAGAACCAGATCTAAGCAAAAATATCTTATTTTTTAATGAATACATTACCACCTTAATCATACAGAATAATAATGCTAACTTTCTTCCCACCTAATTCAAAATTTCAAACTGTCATAAGTAAGATAGTCAGATTTTTCTATTGATAAAATTGGTTGACCTCAAAAATATCTCATGTTAAAATTATACCGTAAGAAGATACTTACATAGTGAAATTCGATATAGATTCCAATTAGGCCTTATAAAAAAGATAAGCTAACATTAACTCGTCAAATTTTTTGGAAATTAAAATAAGGTTTTGGTATATAGCTAATATTTATTTTACATTTTTATAGTAGTAATTTTCTCCGAATTAGAAAAATTTGAATGAGGAGCCGTATGAAGTGAAAATTTCATGTACGGTTCTGTAGAGTGACAATAGAGGTAACTCTTTTGTCAACTTTGACACTACAACACCAAAAAAACCGAATTCTGCCCTACGAAAAGTAGCTCGGGTTCGATTAACATCGGGATTCGAAATTACCGCATATATCCCGGGTATGGGGCATAATTTACAAGAACATTCTGTTGTTCTAGTAAGAGGAGGAAGAGTAAAAGATTTACCTGGTGTTAGATATCATATTATTAGAGGTACACTCGATTCGATAGGAGTAAAAGATCGTCACCAAGGGCGTTCTAGTGCGTTGCATATCATTTCCTAAAATTTGTATCATTTTCCGATACTCAAGAATTTTTTTGCTAAGAATATCTAAATAGATAGCTGACCTGCTCAACTAAACTAATCTGATAAAGGGACCAAAGCATGCTATTAAAAACTAAAAGAATAAAATAGTTTGATAATATATCTAGGGTTTCTATCTAAATAGCATTTTGATAGTTTTTCCCAACTTTAACAATGAATCAAAAAAACTTTTATTTTATTAGAGCAGATAAAGGACAAAATCGCCATTACTTTCAGATTATCAGAAGTAATTTTTTTTCATAGTGTCTAATTTGAGAAACCTAAGGGTAATAAGTTTTAGGATAGAGAAATGTAAGATTTCCTTCAAAGGAAACGGATACTCAAGTCGAAATGAGTAAGCGTCTTAAGAAATTAAGATGTCGAAAGCCGTATTCGTTGAAAATCGGATGTACGGTTTGGAGGAAGATTAAAACAATCCATCCTACAATATGGAGTAGAAAAGTTAAAATAAATTGAACAAATTTGTTTCTGATAAATAAAAAATTTAATTATTGGTTTTATGTCACGTAAAAGTATCGCAGAGAAAAAAATTGCGAAGCCTGATCCAATATATCGTAATCGATTTATTAACATGCTCGTCAATCGCATTCTAAAGAATGGGAAAAAATCACTAGCTTATCAAATTTTGTACGAAGCCATAGGAAATATCAAGGAAAAAACGGGAAAAAATCCGTTATTTATATTGCGTCAAGCTATAAGTAGAGTAACTCCAAATGTAACAGTAAAGGCACGTCGAATAGGCGGATCGACTTACCAAATTCCACTTGAAATTCAATCAACACAGGGAAAAGCATTAGCAATCCGTTGGTTATTGGGGGCAGCAAGAAAACGTTCGGGTGGAAACATGGCTACTAAACTTAGTTATGAGCTGATAGATGCTGCTAAAGATAATGGGACTGCGGTTCGTAAAAAAGAAGAAACACATAAAATGGCAGAAGCTAATAGAGCTTTTGCACATTTTCGTTGACATGAATAAATGAAACAAACCTATAGACTGAAAAACTTTTATGTTTCGTTTATTCAATCTTTGATCTATGGATTAAAGATTTTAAAGACATATTGCATTAATAATAAATACTTTATTCTATCTTATCAAAAATTTTTATGAAATTAGAACTTGATACATTTCTTTCATATGGGAATAGCATCTTACCCGAATGTATTCTAATTTTTGGTTTATTAATAATTTTTTTCGTGGATCTAATATCTACCACAGAGAGTACACCTGTATTATATTTAATTTCAATAATAAGCTTATCATTAAGTTTGATAATATTAATCTTTCAATGGGAAACTGATTCAGTTAGCAGTTTTTCAGATTCTCTTCGAATTGATAGTTTTAATAGAATATTCCAAATTTTTATACTGTTATCATCGATTATCTGTATTTCTATAGCTGTAGAATATACCAAATGTACCGGAATGCCAATTCCTGAATTTTTAATATTTATACTAACAGCTACTATGGGGGGTATGTTATTATGCGAAGCTAACGATTTAATAACTATTTTTGTATCTCTTGAATGCTTAAGTTTGTGTTCCTACTTATTATGTAGTTCCACCAAAAAAGATCTTAGATCAAATGAAGCTGCTATGAAGTATTTACTTATAGGTGGATTAAGTTCGTCTATACTTGTTTACGGTTTTTCTTGGTTATATGGTTTATCCGGTGGTGAAACCAATATACAAAAAATTGTTTATAGTCTTTCGAATATGGAAATGATGAATTCTATGGGAATGTCTATTGCACTCTTATGTATTATCGTCGGGCTTGCTTTCAAACTCTCACTAGTACCTTTTCATCAATGGACTCCTGATATATATGAAGGAGTATGATCCGTTTAAAAGATTATAATTATTAAAATTGGAAATTTTTGATACTAATAAATCTTTTGATATAATCTGACAAAAATACAATATAAAATAATATAATCCTCACCCAGGTTAAAAATGAAATTTTTATTAAAATTTGAATTTTTAATAAAGCAAAATTTTGAATATTTATTTCTTCAATCAAGAATGAAAATTGTTTAATATCTTAAATAACTATTAGGGATAGATTTTACAAATGGAAAGACTTGTAGAAAATTATAAGATAAATAAAGTTTCTCATATACTTTTTTTTCTATTCTTCGCGAAAAAAGTGATATAGAAATACAAGTACACTAAAACCAAGCCTTAAATAGCAAATGTATTTTACTTGTTAGGAACGGAGAAAAAAATGATTGAAAATATTAAAATTATTAATATCACAAAATTATTAAAAAGGATTCCTCGAAAAGTTTCAGAAAAATTCTTTTTATTATACACACCCGAGGAAAATAATGAATGTAGAATGTAAAATATGTTGAAAATCATTAATATTTATTATTTAGAAGCTGTGTGAAGTGAAAATTTCAAGCACAGTTTTTACTGAGAGGAAATTCTAGATTTTTCCAACTCTAACTCACCTACTCCAGTTGTTGCTTTTCTTTCAACCACCTCCAAAATAGCTGGTATAGTTTTAATCACTCGAATTTTAAATATTATTTTCATCTTTCCATCAAATGAATGGAAAATAATATTAGAAATTTTTGCTATTTCAAGCATGATTTTGGGTAATTTGGTTGCTATTACTCAAACAAACATAAAGCGAATGCTTGCATATTCTTCCATAAGTCAGGTTGGATATATAATGATTGGATTAATTACTAATAATTTAGATGGTTACAATAGTATGATTATCTATACCTTTTTTTATATTTTTATGAATTTAGGTACATTTGCTTGTGTTATATTATTCAGCCTTCGCACGGGAACAGATAATATTCGTGATTATGAGGGATTATATAAAAAAGATCCTTTATTAAGTATTTCATTGACAATATGTTTGTTATCATTAGGAGGTATACCTCCGTTAACAGGTTTTTTTGGTAAATTATATTTATTTTGGTGCGGGCGGAAAACTGGACTTTATTTTTTGGTTATGACTGCACTAATTACGAGCATAATCTCAATTTATTATTATTTGAAAATCATAAAATTAATGATATATTCAAAAGATAAACGATTAAATCCTTACTTACAAACGTATATTGTTTCACCTACTATTTTCACAAAGAAAAATTCAATACAATTAACTATATTTTTTTGTACAATAGCATCAACTTTTTCAGGTTTTTTAATAAACCCTCTTTTCCATTTTATTCAGGATAACTTAAAATTAAGTATTTTTATAAATAATTTATATTTTTAATAGAAAAATTTGTACGATTGTATCTACCGAATAAAATTGATAGAATTTTATTCGGTAGATACAATCGTACATGTATATACAGAGCCTTGATGGTGAAACGGTATACACGCGAGATTCAAAATTTCGTGCTTTAAGCGTGGAGGTTCGAATCCTCTTCAAGGCAAATAGTTTGATGTTTATCAAATTTTTTTAGAAAATTATTTTATATGTTATACTATTTCATTGATAATAAAAAAAGTTATCGAACTCAAAGTATAGAATTTTTATAAATATTGAGTAAAAAGCGAATTAAATTTTTGAATGTAATTTTTTTTAAAACAGATTCGTATTATGTATGATGATATTTCCGACATTTCCGGAAAACTATTAAAAATAATATAATTATGGAAGTAAATATTTCAGCATTCATTGCTACAGCTCTTTTTATTTTAATCCCCACTGCTTTCTTACTTATTCTATATGTAAAAACAGCTGGTCAAAATAGTTAATATAAAACAAAACGCATTTTTTATCACGTAAGATGAAAGAAAGAGGGGGAGGGGATAGAAAAAACCAACTATTATTTGTATTTTTATCCCCCTTCCTTAGTCATTGTATCAATACAATAAAAAAAAAAAATGAATCATATGGAATTAGGCCCTAGTACAATAATAGGGATAACTTTGATAATAGTAGGTATACTTTTATACGCCCTTAAAAAGAGGGAACCTTACGTCTCTAGAGGTGTGATTTTTCAATGTACTTTAATTATATTTCAACACCTAAGTAACCGTTTATTGGAATGAAACTTGAATAATAAATGAAATTTTTCAATCTTTAATTAGTATTAAATCTATGGTTAAAATATTTTTTTAACATATATTATGTCATTCCGAAAACTCTTTAACAAATTATTAATAATAATTTTTTTCTCTAGAAAAAAATAGTAATTAATGACAACGGAATTTAATATGAACCTAAGGGATTATAGGAAGAAAGTACTACGAAATAGAAGTTTTTTGAGATTGAATATAATAAAAATGTTTTATATAAATTAAAAAAAAACAAAGACGATCCAAAAGATTTCTTTAATCAACATGGATTTCGGGCAAAAAAAACATTTTGCTTTTTTATACTCAAGCCATACTGAGTTGAAAATTTCATATATGGTTTTTAGGGGGGGTCTGTTTCAACCTATCCCAATATTATGATTTTTTTTTCTCTTCCATTGGTTTATCATGCGGTGGGATTTTGTTCTTCCAAGGTTGGCGGTTAGATCCAATTCTTTTATTATCTCAAATACTTCTTAGCGGAACGACAGTATTTTTTATTGTGGAAAATATTTATTTAAGAAATTCTTCTGAATATCCAAAGAGAATAAAGATTAACTCGGGAAATAAAGCACGATATACTTATAAAAATTTTAAATTGAGAAACTCTTTTTTTATCAAAAAAAACGACCTTCAAAGTATTGCTTATAGTAAATTTATTTCTTACTCCAAAACTAAAAAAATAAAAAGGCATTGAATCCTTTAAATGATTCAATGCCTTTTTATTTCTCCATTAAAATTGAAAATACATATGTATTTTCAATTTTAATGGAGAAATTCATAAACCACTTCTTCCCCATACTACGAGTGAAAGGGAGAAAGTAAAAACGACCATTAAAGCACCCCAAGCTATATTAGTAATATCCATAACTCCTTCCATTTTAGTTTTATTCTGGTAAATGTTAGTTGAGGAACATATATAAATTCCTATCTAAATATATACATATGAATGTATATAAATCTATTAGTTTTTTTTGAATTTATCAAACAATTATTTCTAATTATAAATTATTAACAATTCAGTTGATTTTGTTATTCCAATCTTTCATTATATATATGGGTTGTCCATCACACAATATATCAGAAAATATTTCAAAAGTTTACAGACTATAATACATAGAGCATAACAGATTGTTTTCGCAAATGACGAGATAGACAACCCACTTTAATATTATATGCTTGCTTAACAAGCGACACCCAGATTCGAACTGGGGATAAAGGATTTGCAGTCCCTTGCCTTACCACTTGGCCATGCCGCTATTTATCTCAACCAAATAATACACTTTATTGAATACATTTTTCAAGGTATAATTTTTCATTCTTGAGGACAAGACACAGATAGAAAAAAATTGTAGACCTATTTTTTTATGATAAGAAAGAACGAAAAATATTTTTAAAATAAACTCCAATATAATCTTGAGGGAAAACATGGAGATTTTTGTACTCCCTGAATTTGGACGAATACAATTTGAAGGGTTTAATCGTTTTATAAATAAACGCTTGACCGAGGAATTAATCAATTTTCCGATAATTCAAGATATAAACCAGGAATTAGAATTTCGCATGTTTGGCGAACAATATAAATTAGCGGAACCTCGTTTGAAAGAAAGAGATGCAGTATATCAATCTATTACGTATTCTGCAGACCTATATGTACCTGCTCGATTAACACGAAAAAAAGACGGTAAAATACAAAAACAAACAGTTTTTCTAGGAAGTATTCCCTTAATGAATTCTCAAGGTACTTTTGTTGTTAATGGAGTTGCCCGAGTTATAATTAATCAAATTTTAAGAAGCCCTGGAATTTATTATAACTCAGAGTTAGATCGCAATGGAATTTCCATATATACAGGAACCTTAATATCCAATCGAGGGGGGAGATTAAAGTTTGAAATTGACGCAAAGGGTCGAATCTGGGCACGAGTAGGTAAAAAAAGAAAAGTATCTATTTTAATTTTATTATCTGCGATGGGTTTGAATTTAATAAAAATATTGGCAAGTGTTTCTTATCCCAAAATCTTTTTAGAATCTATAAAAGGAAAAACTAAAAAAGACTCTCCTTATTCAACAGAAGAAGCTATTGTTGAACTTTACAAACAATTATATAGCTTAGGAGGTGACATAGCATTTTCGGAATCCGTACGAAAAGAATTACAAAAAAAATTTTTTCAACAACGATGTGAATTGGGAAGGATAGGACGGCTAAACCTGAATAGAAAATTAAATCTTAAAATACCTGAAAATGAAACTTTTTTGTTACCCCAAGATATTTTAACAGCTATTGACTATTTAATAAAACTTAAATTTGGAATTGGTAGACTTGATGATATAGATCATCTAAAAAATAGACGTGTTTGTTCCGTCGCAGATTTATTACAGGACCAATCAAAATTAGCCTTAACTCGTTTAGAAAACTCAATTCGACAAATTCTACGGGGGGTTACCAAGAGGAAACGATTACCAACACCGAAAAGCTTGATAACTCCAACGCCATTAGTAATGACTTTCAAAGAATTTTTTGGTTCACATCCATTATCTCAATTTTTAGACCAAACAAACCCATTGACAGAAATGGTCCATAAAAGAAGATTAAGTTCTTTGGGTCCGGGTGGATTAACAAGAAGAACTGCTGGATTTCAAGTTCGTGATATTCACCCTAGTCATTATGGGCGCATTTGTCCAATCGAAACTTCTGAAGGAATGAATGCTGGACTTATAGGATCATTAGCTATTCATGCGGAAATAAATAATCTCGGTTGTTTAGAAAGTCCTTTCTATAAAATCTCTCAAGTTTCTGAAAAAGATAAAATTTTTTATTTATCAGCAGGGGAAGATGAATATTATCGAATTGCTACCGGAAATTGCTTAGGATTGGATGAAAATAGTCGCGAAGAATTAATAACCCCCGCTCGCTACAGACAGGATTTTATTGCGATTGCTTGGGAACATATTCATCTTCGGAGTATTTTTCCCTTGCAATATTTTTCCATTGGAGCTTCTCTCATCCCGTTTCTTGAACATAATGACGCTAATCGAGCTTTGATGGGTTCAAATATGCAACGTCAAGCTGTTCCGCTTCTCAAAACGGAAAAGTGTATTGTAGGTACTGGAATCGAAAATCAAGCGGCTTTAGATTCAGGTAGTGTAATTGTAACAAAAATGGGAGGCAAGATTCAATATGTTGATAGTAATAAGATGAGTTTATATTTCAACAAGAAAAAAATTAATACGACTTTTATTATATATCAACGTTCTAATAATAATACTTGTTTGCATCAGAAATCACAAGTGAAAAGCAACCAATATATAAAAAAAGGACAAATTTTGGCTGATGGTGCAGCAACATTCAAGGGTGAATTAGCTCTTGGAAAAAATATTTTAGTAGCTTATATGCCTTGGGAAGGATACAATTTTGAAGATGCTATTTTAATTAGTGAAAGTTTAATTTATGAAAATATTTACACTTCACTCCATATTGAACGATATGAAATCGAAGCACGTATGACAAGCAGAGGCACTGAAAAATTTACTAAGGAAATACCTCATTTAGATGATTATCTACTGCGTCATTTAGATAGAAACGGTATTGTGTTCCCAGGATCCTGGGTCAAGACAGGGGATGTTTTAGTCGGAAAGTTAACACCTCAAGCAACAGAAGAAACTTTGAGAGCTCCAGAGGGAAAATTGTTACAAGCCATTTTTGGTATTCAAGTAGCAAATTCTCGAGAAAACTCTTTAAAAGTCCCTATAGGTGGAACAGGACGAGTTATTGAAGTTCGATCCATTTATCGAGAAGAGAACTCGAATGAAGCTAAAATTATTCATGTTTATATCCTTCAAAAACGCAAAATACAAGTAGGTGATAAAGTTGCTGGACGACATGGTAATAAAGGTATTATTTCAAAAATATTACCAAGACAAGATATGCCTTTCTTACAAAATGGTACACCTATTGATATGATATTAAGCCCATTGGGTGTACCGTCCAGAATGAATGTCGGGCAAATCTTTGAATGTTTACTTGGTTTAGCTGGCAATTTTCTTAAAAAAAATTATAGAATAATACCTTTTGATGAAAGATATGAGCGGGAAGCTTCAAGAAAATTAGTATTTTCGCAACTCTATGAAGCAAGTCAAAAAACAACAAATCCATGGTTATTTGAACCCGAAAATCCTGGGAAAAATCGATTATTTGATGGAAGAACTGGAGAAATATTCGAACAACCTATTACTGTTGGAAAAGCTTATATGTTGAAATTGATTCATCAAGTAGATGATAAAATTCATGCGCGCTCTAGTGGCCCTTATGCACTAGTTACTCAGCAACCACTACGAGGCAGGTCTAGACGGGGTGGGCAGAGGGTTGGGGAAATGGAAGTTTGGGCTTTAGAAGGTTTTGGTGTTGCCTATATTTTGCAAGAGATGCTAACAATTAAGTCAGATCATATTCGAGCTCGTTATGAGGTATTAGGTGCTATTGTTACAGGAGAGCCTATACCTAAACCTGAAACAGCCCCAGAATCTTTCAAACTACTCGTTCGAGAATTACGATCTTTAGCTCTCGAAGTTCATCAAGCGACTATACCTGAAAAAAATTTGAAAGTGAGGCTCAAGGCAATTTAGAAAAAAACACACACAATAATTTGGAATCTTTAAGCTATGACCTATCGACAGAAATATCAACACCTTCGGATTGAATTAGCTTCTCCGGAACAAATTCGAAATTGGGGTAGAAGGATATTACCCAACGGAGAAATTATTGGCCACGTAACAAAACCTTATACGCTGCATTATAAAACACATAAACCGGAAAAAGATGGATTGTTTTGTGAACGAATCTTTGGACCTATTAAAAGTGGCGTTTGTATCTGTGGAAAATATCAAGGAATTGAAAATCGTAAAAAAAATATAAAATTTTGTGAGCAGTGTGGGGTAGAATTTATCGAATCAAGGATTCGAAGATATCGAATGGGATATATTGAATTAGCCTGCCCCGCAACACATGTGTGGTATCTGAAACGCCCTCCAAGTTGTATTGCTAATCTATTAGCAGAACCACTGAAAGAATTGGAAAGTCTAGTTTATTGCGATGTGTGACTTGATCATAAGTTTTTATTCCACAGATTTTTTAAACTGTTATTCTAATTTGTCCCTATTTAGAATACCTTCTATTTTGATATATCTTTATAAAATAACGATATGAAGCTCAAAACAAAACAATTATGATTTTTTTTTTAATTGTATTTAAAGAAGTTAATCTATGGTTCAATACAAAATAATTTGCTGTTTAGGTTTCGTAAAATGAAAAAATCGAAAAACATTTTTGTATGATATCCGAAATAAAATTCATCGCAAATCTTTTTTTTTATAGAGACTAAATCATCGAAATAGAGCAAAGACCTATAGGATCCACAATAAAAAAAAAAACGGAGACAAGAAAAGCCTTTGTAAATTTATAAATTAACCATTTTTTCCAATTTTTTCAAAGGATTGAGACAACTCACAAAATTTCTAAAAAACTTTGAAATTATGACTTGAGTAACGAGTAGTTATTTTCTTGAAAAAAAAAAATTAAAAGACAAATAATAATATATAAGATATAGAATATAACCATTTGAGCCGGATGAAAAGAAATTTTCATGTCCGAATCTTTGGGGGGGAATCTCAAAAATAACCTATCCCGATCTTTTCATTGCTAGACCAATCTCTGAAAAACCTACTCTATTAAAATTACGAGGCTTATTCAAATACGAAGACCAATCTTGGAGAGATATATTCCCAAGATTTTTTTCCTATAGTGGATTCGAAATATTTAAAGATAGAGAAATAGCAACAGGCGGAGATGCTATTAAAAAACGCTTAACAAGTTTAGATTTGCAAAATGTTATAAATCGAGCATATTTGGAATGGAAAGAATTTACTGAACAAAAATCCACAGGAAATGATTGGGAAGACAGAAAAACTCAGAGACGAAAAGATTTACTTGTTAGGCGTATCAAATTAGCAAAACATTTTATTCAAACGAATATCAAACCAGAATGGATGGTCTTATCAGTTTTACCGGTTCTACCCCCCGAATTAAGGCCGATGATTGAGTTAGGTGAGGGGGAACTTATTACATCTGATCTAAACGAACTTTACAGACGAATTATTTATAGAAATAATACTCTTCTAGATTTTCTAGCACGTAGTGATTCAACACCTGGCGGGTTAATAGTTTGTCAAAAAAGACTAGTTCAAGAAGCTGTTGATGCATTGATTGATAATGGCATTGGGGGACAGCCTATGCGAGATAGCCATAACAGACCTTATAAATCTTTTTCGGATTTAATTGAAGGAAAAGAAGGAAGGTTTCGAGAAAATTTACTTGGAAAACGAGTTGATTATTCCGGTCGATCAGTTATCGTTGTGGGTCCTTATCTTCCATTACATCAATGTGGTTTACCACGAGAGATGGCAATAGAGCTTTTTCAGGCATTTCTTATTCGTATACTCATTGGACAAAACCTTGCTCCCAATCTTAGAGCAGCTAAAACTATGATTCGTAAAGAAAAACCTATTATATGGAAACTTCTTCAACAAATAATAGAAGGACATCCTGTTTTGTTGAATAGAGCTCCAACATTACATAGATTAGGAATACAAGCTTTCCAACCTATTTTAGTAGATGGACGATCTATTCACCTACACCCTTTAGTCTGTGGAGGTTTCAACGCTGATTTTGATGGGGACCAAATGGCGGTTCATATACCTTTATCTTTAGAAGCTCAAGCAGAAGCACGTATACTTATGCTTTCTCGTCGTAACTTACTATCTCCGGCTACAGGAGAACCCATATGTGTACCAAGTCAAGATATGCTTTTGGGACTTTATATTTTAACTATAGAAAATTGTAAGGGTATTTATGGTAATAGATATCACCCAAATGAAAAAAACACTAATAATTCCATTAAAAAGTTCTTTTTTCTAAAAATACCATATTTTTATAGTTATGATGATGTTCTAAGAGCCTATCAACAGAAAAGCATAAATTTGCATAATCTTTTATGGTTACAACGATGGTCGAATTCTCAAACGGTAACTTCAACCGTTCGCGAGGAACCTATCGAAATTAGATATAAACACTCTGGAAATTTTTCCAAAATTTATGAACATATTCAAATCAGGAAAAGAAGGAGTCAAAAAATACTAAATATTTATATTTGTACAACCGTGGGTCGTATTTTACTCAATCAACAGATTAGTGAAGCAATCCAAGGTACTTATAAAGGCGCTTTAAAACGAACAGAATTTATTCAAAATATCGAAAAAAAAATCATTTGATTGCAAAAATAAATGAATGAAACACAGAAAAAAGTTAGTTACGATAGCAAAACTGTTGTTAATTTTTAACAACGTAAATTCATTGCACTAGTGATTTATCTTCATAAAAAAGCGAGGTTTTCTCCTATGGCAGAACCGGTCGATTTAATATTTTACAATAAGGTTATGGATCGAATTGGCATGAAGCAACTCATAAGCAGATTAATATCACATTTTGGAATTACTTACACAACCCATATTTTAGATCAATTAAAAACATTGGGATTTCAACATGCTACTTTAGGTGCTATTTCATTAGGTATTGATGATCTTTTAACAGCACCTTCAAAAAGCTGGCTTATTGAGGACGCTGAACAATATATAAATCTTTCTGAAAAAAACCATCTTTATGGGAATTTACATGCTGTAGAGAAATTACGTCAACTTATAGAAACGTGGTATGCCACAAGTGAATATTTAAAACAAGAAATGAATCCTAACTTCCGAATGACGGATCCTTCAAATCCAGTTCATATGATGTCTTTTTCAGGGGCACGCGGAAGTGTATCGCAAGTTCACCAATTAGTAGGTATGAGAGGTTTAATGTCAGACCCCCAGGGTCAAATTATTGATTTACCTATTCAAAGTAATTTTCGCGAAGGATTATCTTTAACAGAATATATCATTTCTTGTTACGGAGCTAGAAAGGGAGTCGTAGATACTGCAGTAAGAACTTCAGATGCCGGATATCTAACTCGAAGACTTATTGAAGTAGTTCAACGGATTGTTATACGTAAAGTAGATTGTGGGAGTATCTACGGTATTCTAATAAGTAATTTCCAAGTAAAAAAAAACTTTTTTCTGCAAAAACTTATGGGTCGGTTATTGTCAGAAAATATATATATAAATAATCGCTGTTTTGCTACTCGTAATCAAAATATTGGAGCTTCTTTAGCTAATAAATTAATAAATTTAGAACTTGAACCAGTTTATATAAGATCTCCTTTAACCTGTAAAAGTATGCTTTGGATTTGTCAATCATGTTATGGTCAGAGTCCAACAAATGGAAATTTGATAGAAATTGGTGAAGCTGTTGGTATTATTGCTGGTCAATCCATCGGTGAACCTGGAACTCAATTAACTTTAAGAACTTTTCATACAGGAGGCGTCTTTACTGGTGATATTGCAGAACACGTACGAACTCCTTTTAACGGAATCATAAAATTTGATGAAAATTGGATTCACCCAACAAGAACAAGACACGGACATCCTGCTTGGGTGTGTCATAATAATTTATTTTTAACTATTAGGAGCGAAAATAAAATACATCATATAACAATTCCACAAAAAAGTTTATTATTAGTTCAGAATAATCAATACGTAGAATCTAAACAAATTATTGCTGAAATTCGTGCTAAGATATTGCCTTTCAAAGAAAAAGTTGAAAAATATATTTATTCCAGTTTAGAAGGAGAAATGGTTTGGAATACAAAAGTCCACCATGCTTCTGAATATATTCATAGTAATATTCACCCTATCCTTAAAACGTCCCATATATGGGTATTATCTGGAAAATCTTACAATGAAAATGATAAACTCCCAATATCATTTTATAAAGATCAAGATAAAATTAATTATACACTTTCCGTTTTAAAAGAAAAAAAAGGTTTTTCGTTTCTGGGACAGAAAATTCAAATAAATATTTGTATCTTAAATTTTTGGATTTTTCGAAAGGACAAAATTTTTATTAAATCCAGATTAGCTCACACTATTGCCACTAATTTGAGTAATTCAATAAATTCTAATATTATATTATTTGGATATAACGTAATAAAAAAAGATAATTTTTTTCTTTTACGTAAAAAATATTCAACTCCTTTTATCCTTAAATTACAAAAAAAAGGAATTTTAGAAAATAATAATATTTTTGCCATTTTAGAACCTCCCAACTTTAAAGTTGGAAAATCAGGAACTATTAAATATGGCACTCTTAAAACAGGGTTTCTCGATGAAAAGATTTTTGATGATGGAAGAACTAAAATATTGCAACCAAGATATAGGATTATAAAAAGAGGAAATTTTTTTCATATTCCTGAAAAAATATTATTTTTTATTAAAAATTTATCAATTCTTTTAGTAAAAAATAATAATTATGTTCAGGCGGGCACATGTATTACTCCAACTATTAGAAGTGAGATAAATGGATTGGTCAAAATTCGGAAGAGTGTAAATAATAGTTATGAAGTAAAAATTTTACCTGGGATTATTTATTATCCGAAAAAAACTTATGAAATTTTGAAACAAATAAGTATTTTAATTCCACCCGGTAAAAAAATTTTTAATGAGTTTCGATGCAATTATTGGGCATATCTTCAATGGATTATGCCTTGCAAACAAAAACCTTTTGCTTTTGTTAGACCAGCAACTGAATATTCAATTATAGATGAATTCAATAAAACAAATCTTTTAAATTTATTACGAAGAAATACAAGTTTTAAGATTAAGAGTATAAGTTATTTGTTTTATGGAGATGGTGAACAAATTCGAATATTAAATAAAAAATATATTCAATTGCTTCAAACTTGCCTGAGCGTACAATGGAGAGATAAATACTTTTTGGGTAAAGCTCAAATATCTTTTTTACGGATAAAAATAAAAAATAATTTCAGAAATTTTCTTCAAATAAGTTTAATACATTCTTTCCCTATATTAGATCAAAATAAATCGGAAAAAAAACGGAGTGTTCGATATATTTTGAAAAGATATTTTTATAACATTTTTTTTCGACCTTGTAATAATCGATTAGTGAATGAATATCAGGGCACTATACGTACCTTAACGTTAATTGATGAGAACGACAAGAATAATTCTTTTATTATTTTATCCCCATACGATTTAGTTAAGAAATCTAAAGTTAATAAATTAGGAAAATTTTATCTAAAAAAAAGTTTTAACAATATTATTAGTCCAAACAATTTTTTCAATTTTTCAAAATATCAGGATAATCTAAGTTATTATCCTCGGTTGGAAGAAACAGAAGTGAAAAAGGATAAATTGTTAAAGAGCTCGTTTGATGTAATGTCAGTTCATTATTTTGGTTTTATAGGAGATTTTCAAAATATTAAAAATTCTTTTGAATGTTTCTATTGGAATACCGGTAGAAAAATGATAATGAATAATTATCTCATAACTTACAAAAATGAAAATGGTTCTCAAAATCCAAAATGGTATTTTATCGATGAATATCAAAAAATTTATAAATTTTCTCTTTCGATCAATATAGATAAAATTTTAGTTAGATGGTGTTTATCACTTTTTTCCCCATCAAGAGAGGAAATCTTACAAAAATTTAATCTTGGATTTTTTTTCTTCGAGAACTTTTGTATTTTGAGATACTCAGAAAATTATCCATCTGGTCAAATCATAGGTATCGACAAAGATAATTTTATTATTAGATTAGCAAAGCCATATTTGGCTACTCAAAAAGCTATTATTCACAATAATTATGGTAAATTTGTCAAAGAAGGTGATACTCTAATAACTCTTGTATATGAACGATTAAAGTCGGGAGATATTATTCAGGGTTTGCCGAAAGTTGAACAATTACTAGAAGCACGTCCTATAAACTTGGTGTCAATTAATTTGGAAAACACTTTTGAGGATTGGAACAATGATATTAAAAAATTCATTGGCACTTTTTGGGGAGGGGTTTTGAGTACAAAGATAGGTATAGAACAAGGACAAATCATTTTGGTTGATCAAATTCAAAAAGTATATCAATCGCAAGGTGTCCATGTAGCAAATAAACACATAGAAATTATTGTCCGACAAATGACTTCAAAAGTTCTCACTTTAGAAGATGGAATGATAAATATTTTTTTACCAGGTGAACTTATTGAATCTTCGAGAGCTCAACGAATGAATCGTATTTTAGAAGAAGCGATTCCTTACGAACCCATTTTATTGGGGATAACTAAAGCATCCCTAAATACTCAAAGTTTCATTTCAGAAGCCAGTTTCCAAGAAACAACTCGAGTTTTAGCAAAAGCAGCATTAAAAGGTCGAATTGACTGGTTGAAGGGTCTAAAAGAAAATGTAATTCTTGGCGGATTAATACCTGCTGGAACTGGATCTCAAGAAGTTATTTACCAAAAAAATGTTGAAAATAAAAAAGAACTTTTTTTTATTGAAAGGAATATATTATTTAATAAAAGAATAAAAAACATTTTTTTATATAATAATGATTTTGTTCTGTTTCCTTCTATAATAACTATTCATAATGTATTGAAGGGAACAATATCCAAAAGTATTAAAGATGTTTTATCCGTTTAAAAAACGACTTCTCAATAAATTTGATAGAATCTTAGTAATGAGCTCAAAATTTTGAACATTTTTTTGAAATCAGATGTAGTACTTTATATCCGTTACGGATAAAAGTATTACATCCATTAGATATATATATATATTTTTCTGTCAACATATGTAAAAAATTGAATGAAATAATGAAACAAAAATCTTGGAACATTAATTTGGAAGAAATGATGGAAGCAGGAGTTCATTTTGGTCATCAAGCACGTAGATGGAATCCCAGAATGGCACCATATATCTTTACCGAAAGAAGAGGTATTCATATCATAAATCTTACGCAAACAGCTCGTTTTTTATCCGAAGCTTGTGATTTAGCTTTAGACGCGGCAATAAAAGGTAAACAGTTTTTAATAGTAGGTACAAAATATCAAGCCGCTGATTTGGTAGCTTCTGCTGCTATAAAAGCAAGATGTCATTATGTAAACCAAAAATGGCTTGGAGGTATGTTAACTAATTGGTCAACTATACAAACCCGTCTCAAAAAATTTCAAGATTTGGAAAAGAAAAAAACTAAAGGCGCATTCATTCAACTCCCTAAAAAAGAAGCTGCTGATTTAACGCGACAATTAGATCAATTACAAAAATATTTAGGTGGGATTAAATATATGACTACTTTACCCGATATTGTTATAATCATTGATCAACATAAAGAATTTACAGCTATTCAAGAATGTATAACCTTAGGAATTCCAACAATCTGTTTGGTCGATACGGATTGTGATCCAGATGTAACCGATATCCCAATACCAGCCAATGATGACGCTAGAGCTTCCATTAGATGGATTTTAAATAAATTAGCATCAGCTATTTGCGAAGGTCGTTATAATCGAATTGATATACTCCAATAATAAAAAAATTATTGATTTTTCATTATTCTTATAAGTATCATGTAAGGAATAAATTCGAAGTGGATAAAGAATATTCGTGTAATAATAGAAAATAAATATTTTATAAGTTATTTTTTAATTTGTAAATCTATTTTTTTAGAAGGAGTAATACGCCCGACTTTGTAGGAATTTCCAACAATAATTTTTACGAAATATCTAGTGTAGAGGTAGGTCAACATTTTTATTGGCAATTAGGTACTTTTCAGGTTCATGCTCAAGTACTTATAACTTCGTGGGTTGTACTAGGTATACTATCAAGTTTAGCTATCTTAGCTACTCGAGATTTGCAATCGATTCCGGCTGACGCTCAGAATTTTGTAGAATATGTTTTAGAATTTATTCGAGATTTAACAAGAACCCAAATAGGCGAAGAAGAATATCGACCCTGGGTACCCTTTGTTGGCACTATGTTCTTATTCATTTTCGTATCAAATTGGTCAGGAGCCCTTTTCCCGTGGCGGGTTTTCGAATTACCAAACGGTGAACTTGCTGCACCCACTAATGATATTAACACTACAGTTGCTTTAGCCTTACCTACATCAGTAGCTTATTTTTATGCGGGTCTCCACAAAAAAGGTTTGAGTTATTTCGGTAAATACATACAACCAACACCTGTACTCTTACCAATAAATATTTTGGAAGATTTCACTAAACCATTATCTCTGAGTTTTCGACTCTTTGGGAATATATTAGCTGATGAGTTAGTTGTTGCGGTCCTTATTTCCTTAGTACCTTTGGTAATTCCGATACCCATGATGTTTTTAGGCTTATTTACAAGTGCAATTCAAGCTTTAATTTTCGCGACCTTAGCAGCAGCGTATATAGGAGAGTCAATGGAGGGTCATCATTAAATAAAAAGTTTATCTAAAAAATAACTTTATCTAAATAATAACTTGACTAAAGTTTTTTGTATCAATCCTTCATTATATATGTATATATATGTATATACATGTACATAGATAATGAAAATGAATAAAAAACTTCTAAATTCATCATTAGTAATAAAAATTTCCAATAATAATTTGTTTAGGTAGAATTTTTTTTTAGCAAAAATTATTAAAGATTTTATGCTAATGTAGAAGATAAAAAAAATTAGTGATACTATCACTTTAAAAAAGAGACACTTTGAGTTTGTAACTGCTTCGAATAAAAAATTTCAGTAAGCAACGAAAACTAGATTTTTATTTAAATTAAAAATCTTTTATTTATTTTTAGTTAAAGGATATTATTATGAACCCTTTGATTTCTGCGGCTTCTGTCATTGCCGCTGGATTAGCTGTAGGTTTAGCTTCCATTGGACCTGGTATTGGTCAAGGCACTGCAGCGGGTCAAGCTGTTGAAGGTATTGCTAGACAACCTGAAGCGGAGGGTAAAATTCGTGGTACGTTACTCTTAAGTTTAGCTTTCATGGAAGCTTTAACTATTTATGGATTAGTTGTAGCTTTAGCACTTTTATTTGCGAATCCTTTCGTTTAATTGATAGTAATAGATAATTAATATTCAACCCCCCATTCCTTCTTCATCTTTTCATTCCTCAGGTGGTAAAAAGGGGTGGGGGAAAAGATAAAATTTTCATTAATTATTTTTAGGATAATTTTGCTGGAAAAAATGTGTTGAGCAAACAAAAAAACTCCACAAAAATTGAGGAATCTAATAATTTGAATGAGAGGATAATATGGAAAATAAGATTGATTTTATTATTCCCCAAAAACTATGGATTTTAGCTAATAGTTTTGGACTAAATACAAATCTTTTGGAAACAAATTTGATTAATCTAGGTGTTGTTTTAGGTTTATTAGTTTATTTTGGAGAGGGAGTGTGTGCGGATTGAAAATGTAAATAAAATGATTGGATTTATCCAACAGTACTCGAATGAGGTACGGAATCCCAACGAATTACTAAAATAATAGAGAAATTTAAAAGAACTATAGCATTTCGTAAAATAAAAAAAAATTAATATGGGAAATAATTAAACATGGTTAAAGCTTAATCGCTTAAAGTCTAAGCACAATAGTAACTTTCTTCATTTCATTAGCAAAAACTTGTTTAAAGATTTATTTGATACATAACACTCGTATCGATAAAAATTCATTTCAGAAATTATATAAATTCTCTAAAAAATAAAATTAAAAGTTTATCTAGTGCTGAATTGACAACCTAATTTTAATATTATAATTATTTGACAAAAACAATCTTATTGACAATTAAATTTATTTTTGTCGAAAGAGTCAATTACAAATATTTTTTATAACTTAAAAAAAAAGATGAAAATAGTAATGACAAGCTCGGTTTACAAATTTATGAAAAGAAAAAGAAAACGAAGCAGAAAGCCGATTGAATCGAAAAATTCATGTTCGGTTTGGGGAGAGATTAATAAAATTATCTACTTCATTAAATAATTTATTGAAAAATCGTAAACTAACAATTTTGAACACTATTCAGGATGCAGAAGAACGCTATAAAGAAGCTACAGATAAGTTGAAACAGGCGAAAACTCGTCTACAACAAGCCAAAGTTAAAGCTGATAATATACGAATAAATGGTTTATCCCAAATGGATAGGGAGAAAAAAGATTTGATAGAAGCTGCAGACGAAGATTCAAAAAGATTAGAAGATTCCAAAAATGCAACAATTCGGTTTGAAAAACAAAGAGCAATTGAGCAAGTTAGACAACAAGTTTCTCGTTTAGCACTGGAGCGAGCCTTGGAGAAATTGAAAAACTCTTTAAATAGTGAATTGCATTTACGTATGATAGATCATAATATCGGCCTACTGAGGGCCATGGAAAGTACTATTGAGTAACTTTTATCGGTTTTTTTATCTTTCACAAACTAATTAATAAAATAAAAGCTAATGGTAAATATTCGACCTGACGAGATTAGCAGTGTTATCCGTACACAAATCGAACAATACAATCAAGAAGTAAAGATTGTTAATGTTGGGACTGTGCTTCAAGTAGGAGACGGTATTGCTCGTATTTATGGGCTTGATAAAGTAATGGCTGGGGAATTAGTAGAATTTGAGGATAATACAGTCGGTATTGCCTTAAATCTGGAATCGGATAATGTGGGTGTTGTTTTAATGGGAGATGGATTGACTATACAGGAGGGAAGTTCGGTAAAAGCGACGGGTCAGATAGCCCAAATACCTGTTAGCGAAGCTTATTTAGGTCGTGTTGTAAATGCTTTAGCCCAACCTATTGATGGAAAAGGTAAAATTTCAGCTTCTGAATCTCGATTAATAGAATCTCCAGCCCCTGGTATTATTTCTCGAAGATCTGTTTATGAACCAATGCAAACAGGACTTATTGCAATCGATTCAATGATTCCAATTGGACGTGGTCAGAGAGAATTAATTATTGGAGATAGGCAGACGGGAAAAACAGCGGTAGCTACAGATACCATTTTAAATCAAAAAGGGCAAAATGTTGTGTGTGTATATGTAGCCATTGGGCAAAAAGCCTCATCTGTTGCACAAGTGGTAAATACATTTGAAGAGCGTGGTGCGCTGGAATATACAATTGTTGTTTCAGAAAGCGCAAATGCTCCGGCAACGTTGCAATATCTTGCTCCATATACAGGAGCAGCGCTTGCTGAATATTTTATGTATCGTAAACAACATACTCTTATTGTTTATGATGATCTGTCAAAACAAGCTCAAGCTTATAGACAAATGTCTCTTTTGTTGCGAAGACCACCGGGTAGAGAAGCATATCCGGGAGATGTTTTTTATTTACATTCTCGTCTCTTAGAAAGAGCTGCAAAATTAAGCTCAAATTTGGGTGAAGGTAGTATGACGGCTTTACCGATTGTAGAAACTCAAGCTGGTGATGTTTCTGCTTATATACCTACAAACGTTATTTCCATCACAGATGGTCAAATATTTTTATCTGCTGATCTATTCAATGCGGGAATTCGACCCGCAATTAATGTAGGTATTTCAGTATCACGAGTTGGATCAGCTGCACAGATTAAGGCTATGAAACAAGTAGCAGGTAAATTAAAATTGGAACTTGCTCAATTTGCAGAATTAGAAGCTTTTGCACAATTTGCATCGGATTTGGATAAAGCCACACAAAATCAATTAGCTAGAGGTCAAAGATTACGCGAATTGTTGAAACAATCCCAAGCTGCACCACTTAGTGTAGAGGAACAGGTTGCAACTATTTACACTGGGGTTAATGGTTATTTAGATGTGCTTGAAACGGGACAGGTGAAAAAATTTCTTGTTCAACTACGCGAATATTTAACTACAAACAAACCACAGTTTGTAGAAATAATTCGTTCTACTAAAATATTCACAGAACAAGCAGAGAAGATTTTAGAAGAAACGATTAAAGAATATATTGAACTTTTCTTATTTCAAGAAGGGAAATGAAGAAATCCATTCCTCTCTAAGACATAAACATTGTTTATTTAAGCACGTCCAATAGGATTCGAACCTATACTGGAGGTTTAGAAGACCTCTATCCTATCCTTTAGACGATGGACGCTTTTTTACAACTAAAATTAAAAGCATAGAAAAAACTTTATTAGTTTTTTCTATGCTTTTAATTTTCAGACTTTAGATAAGCGGGTAGCGGGAATCGAACCCGCATCATTAGCTTGGAAGGCTAAGGGTTATAGTCGACGTTTTACATGAATGTAAGTGTCTCTACTTCAAAACCGAACATGCTAATTTATTAGCATTCGGCTCCTTTACAACTAAAAAGAATAAAAATAGCAAACTATTTAAACAAATTTATGTATAACATCTATGTTAGTTTAGTTCTATTGATCCAACCGTTGCGGACAATCAATTGCTTTATTAGATGATCCTCACAAAAAGATCAATAGTACAGAAACTATTAAACTTTTTGATTACTTCGTTCCTCATTCTTATTAAATAATATCTTTGGGAAGACGTATTTCACCGAGTTAGTGTTTTAAAAAAAATATTTTTAGCAAATTAAAATATTTGGTTTTAACTATAACAGCATTGTTTTGTTCTATAATCGATTATTTAGTTCCGATGAAAGTTTTGTTTTGATTTTTTTTCCATAGATTTTTCAATTGAAAATATTTGCTTCTTCAAAGAGTTTTTTAGGAAATAAGTCTTTTTACACTATTAATAATAGGAGAGATTTAAACTCTTTTAGGAATGAGATTCAAAAAAGAAAACCCAAAAGATTTTAAATGATCCTTTGACTTTTTTGAAAAACGAATCGCACTTTTACCACTAAACTATACCCGCTATCAAACGATAATAACATACTATTCTATCTTTAAACACAAATTTGATTCCACCCCCGAAATTTCATAAATTAGTAAAAATTTTGTATTCTTCTCGGAGATGGAAAAATCGAATTATAAATTACCTTTACGAGCTGCTAATAGAGCAATAACTAATGGACCTGATGCAACGATTAAGGCTAGAACGGTAAGCTGTGCAATAACTTCTAAATTCATTCTGATTCAATTTTCCCCTTTTTATAATTTCAACAAATTATGTTCAAAAACCTATAGCGATGAGAGACTGAAATCGATACAATATTAACGATTCTATTATATAATAAAAAATTGATTAAAGATTGAACAAAACAGAAGTTTTCTTACTTTGGTAATAATAGTATTTATATATATATATTTTTCTTATCCCCAATATAATTAGGGAGAGTAAAAAAGAATGGCTCCTATTTCAGATAATCAAATTATTGTAATTCTTTTAAGTGCTTTTGTAACAGGAATCTTGGCATTAAGGTTAGGTAAAGAATTGTATCAATAAATGATTTTTCAATATTTCTAGGAAGGACCTAGCCCATATTATGGGCTAGGTCCTTCCTAGAAATATTGAAAAATCATTTATTGGGCAAACTAAAAAAGGTCAAAGAGTTTATATTTTAAAGTGTTATAATATGTTTGTAATGTTTTTTCCGATAAAATTTATCATTATCTAATAACATAAACCGATTGCAAATCGAATGAAATATCAATACAATATATTAAACTTTTTCAAAACCGCCACAGTTTTCATACAAGTCCCAAATAAAAAAATTGTTTAATTCGGGGAGATGGCCGAGTGGACGAAAGCGGCGGATTGCTAATCCGTTGTACAATCTATTTGTACCGAGGGTTCGAATCCCTCTCTCCCCGTTCAAAAATGAAAAAATATATTCTAGATTCAAATCTATTTTACTCTTTACGTCCAGGATTACGTCCTGGATCGTTAGACAAAAATCCAAAAACAAAGAGGGATACGAAGAAAATAACTACTGTATAAACAAATAGCTTGAGGGTAAGCATAACAAAATCTCCGAGCTCGTTACTAAAAATGGAATAGAATAAATTACAAATTTAAAAATATCTTTTTTCAATTTCCATTTGATATAGTAAAGAAGTTATTGAACTTTCATTACCCGAAATGGGAAGAAATTGTTTAAAATTTATCGAAAACTTACAGAAGCTTGCCAAACAAAAGCTAAAAGAAAAAAAAACAAAGGTATTATTGGCATGACATCTACTATTGGATCGAAAATAGCATAAGCTTCCGGTAATTTAGCAAAAATCCCAAAACTATTTAAGTGGGATGCTGTTTCTAAAAAAATATTAAACATAAGTAAGATTTTCATTTCCAATATTATTACGAGGGTGAAATAGAAGATAGATAACAAAACAACTAATTATATCTTACTACAAGTTCTTTCAGCTTCAAAGTAGTTACAATTTTTTTATACCATTGTATAAGTATATGTGGATAATCTAAGGATTGACAGATATAAAAAATAATGTTTTACTTTGGCTGGCAAATAAACAAAACATAAAGATTTTGTTGGGGCGTAGCCAAGCGGTAAGGCAGCGGGTTTTGATCCCGTCATTCGGAGGTTCGAATCCTTCCGTCCCAGAAAAAAAATTTGGAAAATTTGTCAACATTAATATGAATTATTATCTGGTATAATATTTACATATTTTTTTCCATCAATATATAATAATAGTTTGTAAATTTTGGAATGAAAAAACAGATTATTGAAAATTAAAGAGATTTTTATTTATGAAATTAGCTTATTGGATGTATGCAGGACCAGCCCATATAGGTACTCTAAGAGTAGCTAGTTCCTTCAAAAATGTACATGCTATTATGCATGCTCCTCTAGGGGATGACTATTTTAATGTTATGCGTTCAATGTTAGAACGAGAACGAGATTTCACTCCAGTAACTGCCAGTATTGTAGATCGTCATGTATTAGCTCGAGGGTCACAAGAGAAAGTAGTGAATAATATATCTCGCAAAGATAAACAAGAACGCCCCGATCTAATTGTATTGACGCCAACATGTACTTCGAGTATTTTACAAGAAGATTTACAAAATTTTGTTGATAGAGCATCCACTATCTCGGATTCTGATGTAATACTTGCCGACGTTAATCATTATCGAGTTAATGAGCTTCAAGCAGCTGATAGAACATTAGAACAGGTCGTACGATATTATTTAGAGAAAGCTCGAAGACTAGGGAATTTGAATTTATCTTTAACAGATCAACCATCGGCAAATATATTAGGTATTTTTACACTAGGCTTCCATAATCAACACGATTGTCGTGAACTAAAACGTTTATTAAAAGATTTAGGGATTGAAATAAATCAAGTAATTCCTGAAGGAGGTTCGATAGAGAATCTTCATAAATTACCAAAAGCTTGGTTCAATCTAGTACCTTATCGTGAAGTTGGGTTAATGACAGCAAAATACTTGGAAAAAGAGTTCGGAATGTCTTATATAACGACAACTCCTATGGGGGTTGTAGATATTGCAAACTGTATTCGTCAGATAGAAGAACGCATTAATTTTTTACTTCCTATTTCATCGAATAAGAAAGTTAATTATGAACCATACATTGATGAACAAACCAGATTCATTTCCCAAGCTGCTTGGTTTTCAAGATCTATAGATTGTCAAAATTTAACGGGGAAGAAAGCTGTTGTGTTTGGTGATGCAACTCATGCTGCCTCTATTACAAAAATTCTTGCCTGTGAAATGGGAATTCGTGTGAGTTGTGCAGGAACTTATTGTAAACATGATGAAGAATGGTTCAAAGAACAAGTTCAAAACTTTTGTGATGAGATACTCGTAACCGATAATCATACCGAAGTGGGTGATATGATTGCACGTATAGAACCTTCAGCCATTTTTGGGACCCAAATGGAACGTCATATTGGTAAACGTCTTGATATTCCTTGTGGAGTTATTTCCTCCCCAGTTCATATTCAAAATTTTACACTAGGTTATCGCCCTTTCCTAGGCTATGAAGGTACCAATCAAGTAGCTGACTTAGTTTATAATTCATTTACTCTAGGAATGGAGGATCATCTTTTGGAAATTTTTGGCGGTCATGACACGAAAGAAGTTATTACAAAATCTTTATCTACAGATACTGATTTAACCTGGAATTCAGAGAGTCTGTTAGAATTAAATAAAATTCCCGGTTTTGTTAGGGGTAAAATAAAGAGGAATACCGAAAAATTTGCAAGACAAAATGGTGTCACTAACATTACGGTAGAAATTATGTATGCAGCTAAAGAAGCGTTAAATGCTTAATATAAAATTTTTATCCCATTTATAGATTTATATAAAAGATAGTAGTTAATAGATTAAAAATATATAATATATTTCTCAAAAAACATTTTTGAAAAACTAATATAAACATATTATTATGAATTTTTCTCTCGGTGTCATACAATTACTTTTTTATTATCCGGTTCTATGTCTTTCCATATATTTATACTTAGTTATTATTACACCAAAAATAAATGCTTTAAATATAAATAATATTTATTCTCAGATTATATCTAAAATTGGAATAGATAAAAAAAACCTTTTATAAAAAAGATCTATTGAAAATTTTAATTAATATTATAGTTCATATTTATGAATATTAATTTGCATATACAAATTAATATTCATAAATATGAATTGACAAAATAGATTGCTATCACTATAATTTCGTGTATCTTCCTAATCTTATAATTATATTTACTATAAATTTTTCAAATTTGCTAAAAGCAGGGTTGCTAACTCAATGGTAGAGTACTCGGCTTTTAAGTGCGACTTGATTTTTTTGCACATTTGGATGAAAAAACAAATTCATCTAAACCTTTGACACGGTTTGCAATATTAGGACTGATCCTAAAAGGGAAAACTTTTTGGAGAAAATAGCATGTCGTTTATTTTGTTAACAAATTGAATTGATGGGTAAAGCTAAATCGCTTAAATCATAGGTAAAAAAAGAACCAGCTTCTGTTTCAGAATCTTCTATCGAAACATTTCCTTCTTACAAATGAATTAAGTTGTTAAAAGCTTTTTCATATAGTCAACTTGTAAGGAAAAAATTCTAATATTTGAAAATATTAGATTTGTTACCCAAAATGAATCCTAAATATTCAAAAAAAAATGTGTATAAATAACCTGTATACTGGCTAAGCTAAATTTTACTATAAGTATCTTATTAAGTCAGAAGAACAATCTTTAAGTCAAAAATATGTTTTTGATTCCAGAGAGATTGAAAATCATGTATTGTATTCATCATTTTTCAGTCCAACAAACGAATTTCTATGAGTATTACAACCAAGGTTTCCACTACTAGACAGCTCGAAAAAATTGAAAAGAAAAATATTTGGAAACACTATTTTTTATACCCAATTTTATTCCAAGAAGACTTTTATGGAATAGCATACAATCGTTTCATAGATGACCCGGCGTATCGAAAACAAAATAGTTATGTTTTAAAAAAAAAAATTAACTTTTTATTATTAAAACGTTTGATTCAAAGATTACGCAAATCAAGCTATTCCTGGATTAATTCTAATAAATTTGGAAAAAATTTTAAAATTGTTCAAGAACTTATAATAATTGTTTTCAATTTTCAAATTGGATCAAAATCTTTTGGACAAAAAATGAAAGAATGGGATGGTAATAGATCTATACATTCGATATTTCCCTTCATGGAAGAGAAATTTGGTAAATCTACTTTTTGCTTAGATATTACGATACCATACTCCCTTCATCCAGAAATTTTTATTCGAATTTTCCGTCAGACTATCTCAGATATTTCATTTCTACATTTTTTAAGATTATTACTTCATTGGAACAAAAATATACTTATTCTAACGCCAGAAATCTATCCACAAAAAAGTCAATTTTACGCTTTATTGTGGAATTTTCAATTACATAAATTTGAATATTCTTTAACTTATATATTTAAACAAATTTATAAATTTGAATCTCGTTCATTCTGGTTTTCCGTCAATCAAAAAAATTCTGTGCAAAAACTTAAAAATATATCTAAACAATTTGATTTTGTATTCAACAACAACATGATTCAGAAAAATTGCTCGCTTAATTACGTGAGATATAAAAATAGTTTCGTTGTAAGTACGGATGAAGATAATATTTTATTTATCAAAAACTGGACTTTTTTCTTTATAACTTTTTGGGAAAAATATTTTCATTCGTGGTTTGAATCTGATCGAATAGATAGCAAAATTTTATCAAAAAATCATCTTTGTTTCTTGGGTTATCTTTTTTATATCAAAAGGAAATGCAAATTAATTCGTATTAAGTTAGTCAATAATTTTATTGATACAAATTTAGTTATTAAAGAATTTTGTAGTATTCTTCCCATTGTATCTTTAACTAAATTATTATCTAAAGAAAAGTTTTGCGATACAACCGGACGGCCCATTTGTAAAGTATCGTGGACAACTTTAACAGACCATGAGATTTTTAACCGATTTGATCGAATTGTAAAGAATATTTTTTGTTACTATAGTGGATGCGTAAAAAGGAAAGGTTTATATCAAGTACAATATATTCTTCGCTTTTCTTGCGCCAAAACCTTGGCATGTAAACATAAAAGTACTATACGTACCGTATGGAAAAAATATGGTTCAAATTTTGTTGTAAATTCCATTTCTTTAGAAAAACCTTTACAACACCATTTGTGGCATGTTTATGAAAAAAAAAATTGGTATTTGAATATTATTCAAATAAATCATTTTGCTAGTTTATTCAACAAATTAAAAAATGAGTGAGATTCCAAAAGGTGAGTAGAATACATGTGGAAAGCCGTATGCAATGAAAATTGCAAGTACGGTTTGGGAAGAGATTTTCATTATCAATAAATAATGAATCAATCGACTTCATCCGACTAGTTCCGGGTTCGATCCCCGGGCAACCCATATCGAAAAATCAAAAAATATTTCCATCCATAATTTAAGATCACTTGACATAATAATTCGATCTGTGTAATACTATGTTCAACAAGTTAAATTATTTGGGAAATTTCTTATTACTTTAAAAACTAAGTTTTACCATGACTGCAATTTTAGAAAGACGCGAAAGCGCAAGCATTTGGGGTCGCTTCTGCGATTGGATTACCAGCACTGAAAATCGTTTATATATTGGATGGTTCGGTGTAGTAATGATCCCTACTTTATTAACAGCAACTTCTGTATTCATCATCGCTTTTATAGCAGCTCCTCCAGTAGATATTGATGGTATTCGTGAACCTGTATCTGGATCTTTATTATATGGAAATAATATCATCTCCGGTGCTATCATTCCTACCTCTGCAGCTATCGGCTTACATTTCTACCCTATTTGGGAAGCAGCTTCTGTAGATGAATGGTTATATAATGGTGGTCCTTACGAACTTATCGTTCTTCATTTCTTACTTGGTGTAGCTTGCTACATGGGTCGTGAATGGGAATTAAGTTTCCGTTTAGGTATGCGTCCTTGGATCGCTGTTGCATATTCCGCACCTGTTGCTGCTGCTACCGCAGTTTTCCTTATTTACCCTATTGGTCAAGGAAGCTTTTCAGACGGTATGCCTTTAGGTATTTCTGGTACTTTCAATTTCATGATCGTATTCCAAGCTGAACATAACATTCTTATGCACCCTTTCCATATGTTAGGTGTTGCTGGTGTATTCGGCGGCTCTCTATTTAGTGCTATGCATGGTTCCTTGGTAACTTCTAGTTTAATCCGAGAAACTACTGAAAATGAATCTGCTAACGCAGGTTATAAATTTGGTCAAGAAGAAGAAACTTATAATATTGTTGCAGCTCACGGTTATTTTGGTAGATTAATCTTCCAATACGCGAGTTTTAATAATTCTCGTTCATTACATTTCTTCTTAGCTGCTTGGCCTGTAGTAGGTATTTGGTTTACCGCTTTAGGTATTAGCACGATGGCATTCAACTTAAATGGTTTCAATTTCAACCAATCCGTAGTTGATAGCCAAGGTCGCGTTATTAACACTTGGGCTGACATTATCAACCGTGCTAACCTTGGTATGGAAGTTATGCATGAACGTAACGCTCATAATTTCCCTCTAGATTTAGCTGCAATTGAAGCTCCTGTAACTAACGGTTAATTAACACTAGATTTGAACCTTTGAAAATTTCAAAAAATTTGAAAGGGGGATAAAAAAAAATGATCCTTAAGATTTTCGTCTTAAGGATCATTTTTTGAGAAAGGGCGGACGTAGCCAAGTGGATTAAGGCAGTGGATTGTGGATCCTCCATTCGCGGGTTCAATTCCCGTCGTTCGCCCAAAAAATTTTCTGTCATTTGGATAGCAAGCAATATAAACCAATAGTTTCTTAAAAAAAAGTATTTGATATTATAATTAAAGTGTAGTTTAGGTCAATAATTACTATCTCATTCTATATATTTACCAACCAGATTTTGTTAATAAAAAAAGTAATCCAAGTACTGGTTGACGCAAATTATTATTTATGTCATTATTAAACGTAGTTGATTGGAGGGTAAAACAACTTTTGGAAAGAAAAGTGAAAAAGATTTTCTCCAAAATAAGTTACAACAATATAAGGGATAAATATTATACCCTATTTTGTATCTCCAAAAATAATATTTTTCATGTTCTCAAGAAGGTCGCAAACTTTATTTGTTCAATTTTTGAATAAAAGAATATTTTTATTACTAAAATCTTATGTAACTGTTGTAAAACAATGAAACAAAAATTATCGGAAACAGAATATTCATATAAGAACTTATATTCGAGTGGAATACGAAAAACATCAAATTTATGGGTAAAAAGCAGTTTGATCAAGTTGTTAATCATAAAATTTTTTAATAACAAATTTTTTGTTAATTCTTTTTATTTTCGAATCATTACTTTATCAATTAATCTACGGGATTTAACAACAAATAAAACTTTCCTTATATTAAATAATTTAATTTTGTTCACATTACCTATGTTCATTTTTTCGTATAGATCAAATAATGAGAACATAGTTGAGAGACGTCATTTCAGTCTCATGAAAGTCCAAGCGCAAATTTATAATGAAAAAAACTATATGGGTGTTTATAAAAAATCTTCCAGAAATTTTAATAAAAAAATTGATATTTTTTTGCCTAATGCTTTTGGGAGAATAAAACCATCTAAACACGAGTTTCAGTCGAGCATTGTTCCGCTACAAAAGAAGGATCAATGTGTCGAAGATTCAATATTTTTTGCGAAAGGGAAAATCTTTTTGTTTGGGACAAAGGACGATGAATGTATATATAATTTGAATCTCTTCAAAAAATTTTCTTATTTTAAAGATAGCCTAAAATTAAAGCCTATACTTGAAAAACAAACATTTTTAAAAAAGTCTTTAAGAAGTCAATATATTATAAATGATTTATTTTCAGAGCAAGAAATCGAAAAATTGAACTTAAAAAAATTTTCCTTTTTTGAATCCTTATTCTCAGTGAATTTTTTACAAAAGACTATTTTGAGAAAAACAATTAGTAAAATTTCCAAAAATCTTATAAAAACTTCTAAATTTAATAATTATATGGAATCCGATGATATTGAAATAATATCATGGAAAATTCGAAAATATCATTCCAAGTTCTTATTAAATTATTCTCTTCCTTTTAATACGACATATAGTATAATTTGTCAAAATTCTTCCACGAAAAAAAAAATTAATGAACCCTCGCTACAAATTATTAATTTATCAAAACTATTTTTTCGATTGGAGACCAAAATTTCATGGATAAATTGTATTGGTTTGGAAGATTTTATGACGATAGAAACAAAAGAATTAAATAAATTTGTACATCAGCAAACTAAGAATCAAGATACGAATTTATCTAAGAATATAGTATTAATCCCTGGAGGGAATGGCAATGACTATAATGATAAAAATAAATTAAAGAAGAACTATTTACTTCTTAAAAATTTTATAGATTATAATTTTCAGAAAAACTCTAGTAAATCTCCAAATTACTCATTTTTTAATTTTTTGAGTACGAAAATATTTGATAAAAATAGTATATCCTGGAAAAAAAGTTTTCAACAGTATAATATTGAAAGTAAAGAATATAAAATATTTAGTTCTGAAGTTGATTATTGGTTATCTCAGATAAAAAATTCCTCAAAAAAAACAGTTCCTTATTTTTTTTCAATAAAGTTGAAGCTTTTTTATATTTTAAAAACATTTTTTTGGAATTCTGAATTCAAAAGTATTCATAAAATTTCCACTTTATCCAGAATTTTTGCAAAAATTCACCATGTTTATGTTGACAAAGATCATATTTATAATCCACTTTTAAAGAAAAATTCTCTATTTAATCAAAAAGATATTAATAATTCTGTTGTTGATATTTTTATTAATAGGACAAATTGTAAAATAATAAGAAATAATTTATTAACCACATTTTTGATTCAAAATACCTTTTGTTTGGGCTATATTACAAACAAAAATTTATTATTCAATTCTAATAATAGTTTTTTGAATTTCCAATCAAATTATAAAAGAAATTTCTTATTTTGTTGCAAGCAGGAAAATGCTGAAAAGAATAGTATTATATATTTACAATTTTTAAAGAATTTTCTAAAATGTAAAAATTTCAAACAAAAATTAATTGAAAAAAATTTTCAACTTTTTCGATTCGATAATATAAGATGTGTAAATTTTTCCAATTTCGACAATAAATTATCAAAACAAGTTAACTTAACCTTTTCAACCCGGTCAAAAAAGCATTTGTCAAAACCGGTAAAAACTTTAATTGAAATTAAAGTTTTCGAAGATGTTGAAGCAAATAAAGTAAGTAGTAAAGAAATTTTGTTGAAACTCAATAATGAGAAAATAGAAAATTATTATAATATCTTACGATACGAATCATTAACGGAAAATATAATGAAAAATAGTTTACTATTTCAATTTACGAGTAAAATTTTTTTAACACCAATACAAAACTCGTTAAACTTAAACGATTTTAAACCTAAAATGCAGTATGAAAGATTACGAAAGACAGATAAAGTTTTTAATAATTTTAATCAAATTGCGGGTTTCAATATTTTCAATAGAGATATTTCAATCAAAGGTTTTGATTATACATTTTGGTTTTTCACATCTGGATGGTGGGAATATAGTATTCATATATTTATGGAAACTATGAGAAAGTGTTTTGTAATTATTGGGTCCTATTCCGAATATTTAGTGGGGGATAATTTTTATCTTATACAAAATAATTTAGTCAATTTGTACAAAAATAAAAAAACTTTATACATTTTTAATTCAAAAAGGGATTCTCGTCTTTTTTTTAATTATACGAGAAAGATCATATTAAATTTTATATGGTCGGATTTTCAATTAAAAAATAATTGGAATAATTCCTATTGGGTTATTCTCAGTCTAATCATTTGCATTTTTCTCTTCCAGAAAAATAATTTTTCTATTTTCATAGGTGCGGATCCTATTAATTTATGGACACATTTTGAAAATATAAAATATTTAAATGATAACTCACGAGCCTCATATTTCACTGGATTATTGGATTGGAATAAAATGCAATTGAATAAGACAGAAAACTTATTAATTTATGTTTTAAATAATTTAAAGCATTATGGGAGAAACATTCGATTTTATCTAATAACGAAAAAAACTTTGAATAAATGGTTACGAAATAACAAAAACTTAGATCTTTCGCGACGAAAACGGAATTTATTAGTGCAATCTTTGATTACACCTACAAGAATAAAAGAATATGGTTTTCAATCTTATTCTCGATCAAAAATATCAAATAATAAATTATTGGGGTATCATACAAACTCTGAAGAAGGACTTTATTATCTTCGATATGTGAGTCGAATGTTAAACAAAAATTTAGTCAATCAATCAGTACATCGAGCAGATAAATGGATTTTATTCGCTTCTATACAAAAAATTATTTCCTCACAAAACTTGCAACAAGCAAGGCATTTTAATCCTGAATTCCAGAAGATACCAATACCACTTCAATTAGGATTATCTTGTTCAAAAGGAATTCTATTAATAGGTCCGGCGGAAACTGGCCGGTCATATTTAATGAAAAATTTAGCGGCTGATTCTTTTGTTCCTCTATTGGGAATATCAATGGATAAACTTATGTATAATAAACCTGATGTTATAACAGAAAGTTGGATGAATATTTTGATAGAAAGTTTACGTAGATTAAATCTTATTTTGGATCTTGCGAAAGGGATGTCACCTTGTATCATCTGGATACAAAATATACATAAATTAGATGTTAATCGATCAACACAAAATATTGAATCGGACCCGACTTTTTTACTAGGTATTTTATTAAAGCATTTTCGAACAGATTATTTTAGAGGTCGAACAAAAAATAATATGATTATTATTGGTTCAACTCATGTTCCACAAAAAGTGGATCCCTCATTAATTTCACCCGATCGTTTGGATCGAATATTAAATATTCGATTATCTAATACGTATGAACGTAAAATGAAATTTCCTCTTTTATTGAATAAAAATAATCTTCAATTAGATAAAAATTTGTTATATTTGAATGAATTTGGATCTCGGACCATGGGATATAATTTACGGGATTTAGTAGCTCTTACCAATGAAATTTCGTTAATAAATCTCACAAAAAATAAATTATTTGTTTATGATGACACTATAAAATTAGCTTTCAATAGACAAATTTTTAGCTTCAATCATACAAACTTTAAACTAGATTATCAGCAGAATATCCAAATTTTGCTCTATAAAATAGGAAAAGCTATTGTACAAAATATTATTATAAAGGGGTTTGCGGCAAATCCTTTAAATATTAGTAATTATTTATGGAAAAGAAAATTTTACTATTTATCAAAATGGTATTTAGAACCTTCTATTGAGGATTCTATTATAAAGGAATCCACAATTTTAGTTCATATATTAAGTTGTTTGTCAGGAATAGCTGCTCGAGATTCCTGGTTTTTATCAACAAAAAAATCCCAAAAATCTATTTCTCTTGATAAATTTATTGAAAATGATTTAGATTTAGCTTTTAGTGTTTTGGAAACATTTTCGAGTGATTTTCCTTATTTAGAAACATGTGAAAGTCCAAATTTTACTTATGTGGGAAGAAAAACGAAAATATTTTTGGCAAAAAATTTTTTAAACATTATGCATAACGCAATATTTACTATAGCAGATAAGACCGTCACGAATACCAAAGACAACTTGCAAGATTTACTATCTGAAAATAAAACTATTGATAGATTTATTGGTAAATTTAATAATACGGCATGGTCACCCAGATTTTGGCGATTAAATTTTTGTCGTAGTCACTTATTTAATTGGATAAAAAGACCAAACAATTTTGAAATTTTCAATACTTTAGCATTTTCAAAGAAAAATGATTTTGGAGAAAAAATTCTGGATAAAAAAAAAGAACAACTTTTTTATGAAAGAATTTTACCTAGGATAAGAAAACGAAATGTGGAAGAATTAGAATCTCAATTTGAGAACATTCTTTTAGAAGAACAATTCGAAATACTAGGATTTTTCGGTTCAGCAACACAAGAGCGGATGGAATACCAATTAAATAATAAACCAAGGTTATTTATAGGAAAACGTGTTGTTTGGGATCCTGCAGGTTCGTCTTTCCAACCTAGGCATTTTGTTTTTTCAAATCGAGAATTTTTTGTTGATGAAGAAATGTTGCGAAGACTTTATGTTACTTATGGAGTTAGGCGAGAGCGAGAACGATCTCTTTCAAATCATAGAATTAAACGATTTTTTGTTAATCGCGGATATACAAAAGATTTGATTAATAAACTATCGGTTCGTTGGTGGAATCAATTACCTATTTATCAAAAACAGGATATTCAGATGTTAAAACGAATTGAAAAAATAGGAATTCGATTAAAACGTCCTCAGATTTTTACCCCGGTTTATTTGTACCAACGCTGGTCTATCGAAAATATACCAGGAAAATTTTCTCGCCTAGACCTATTAACTCATCGAGATAGATGGATTAAATTTAATACAATGTTGTTGAGTGATTCCCTCACATACAATATTATTTTAGAAAGTTACCAATATTTGTTGGAATTTTTTCTATCCAACAAAGTACTATTAAATCGAATGAGTCGAGTATTATTGGAAAAAAAATGGGTTTTTCAGAATGAACTTGTAGATATAATGTATAGTATTAAAAACTTTGAATAAAATATGGATAAATGCAAGCGGATATATTTATCATACCTTTGATATTAAGTTAAAGTCGGGATTGACGGGGCTCGAACCCGCAACTTCCGTCTTGACAGGGCGGTACTCTAACCGATTGAACTACAATCCCATTTATTTTAATATCGTTAGGTGTATCTTCGACTTTATTTTACCCTCTCCCTGAAAATTAATCTTTTTTTGGTATGAAAGACTAAATATTAAAAATGAATTTTAATATTTAGTCTTTCATACCAAAAAAAGATTAATTTTCAGAATGGGCCATTTTTTTTTGGGCCGAGCTGGATTTGAACCAGCGTAGGCAGCGCCAGCGGATTTACAGTCCGTCCCCATTAACCACTCGAGCATCGACCCAAATCGAAGTCTCGTTTTTATCCGAAAATTCAAGGAATATTTCTTAAATGCAAAGAAGGTTTTCATTACCCCCAGGGGAATTCGAATCCCCGTCGCCTCCTTGAAAGAGAGATGTCCTGGGCCTCTAGACGATGGGGGCTTTTCCTAATTTTATCTTACTTTATTTATAACTTACTGTCAATAGATTTTTTCATAATAAAGCACAATAAACTTGGATTACAAACTGGAAAATTGAGTTGACATTGACCATACTCTATATATATATCTATATACACACTCATTCGTACATACAATAAACTGTAGTCTCATCTTCCAACCAGTGCCCTTTTAACTCAGTGGTAGAGTAACGCCATGGTAAGGCGTAAGTCATCGGTTCAAATCTGGTAAAGGGCTTTCAATCGTTCAAAATTGTATGTAGGATAAATATTCAGAACCTAAATGACTAATAATATTAATTATTATTTAATTCAAGTTTTGATTTATTAAAAAAATTTGTTATTCTAATATTAATTAAAGTTTTGAACTTTTGATTTTATCTTTATCGTGATAAAATAAAATGATAACATTTTTGATCCGGAATTAATATTATTAAATATAAATTTATATTTAATATTTTTGAAACGCTTCTTCGAAAAACTGTTCGGAGAATTTCTGGATAAAATATACATTACATGTGGGTGAAAAAACAAAGAAAAGGAAAGTCAACCTACTTTTGGATTTATTCAATTACAACATTCAAAGGGAAAAGTATTATTAGGTATATATTTATACAGTGATGTTTCTCTCCAGGTACTTAGAAATAATTGGAGTAATTTAACAGGAGAATCGTTATGACTATAGCTATTGGAAAGTCTTCTAAAGAACCCAAAGGTTTATTTGATAGCATGGATGACTGGCTAAGAAGGGATCGTTTTGTATTTGTGGGTTGGTCCGGATTATTGCTTTTTCCCTGCGCGTATTTTGCTCTGGGCGGATGGTTCACGGGTACAACTTTTGTAACTTCATGGTATACTCATGGTTTGGCTAGTTCATATTTAGAAGGATGTAATTTTTTGACTGCAGCTGTTTCAACTCCAGCAAATAGTTTAGCACATTCCTTATTGTTATTGTGGGGACCAGAAGCACAAGGAGATTTCACACGTTGGTGCCAATTAGGCGGTTTATGGACTTTTGTAGCTCTTCACGGATCTTTTGGTTTAATAGGTTTCATGTTACGTCAATTCGAACTTGCGCGATCTGTTCAATTGCGTCCTTATAACGCAATCGCATTCTCCGGCCCAATAGCGGTTTTCGTATCTGTTTTCTTGATCTATCCATTAGGTCAATCCGGTTGGTTTTTTGCACCTAGTTTTGGTGTCGCCGCAATCTTCCGATTCATACTTTTCTTTCAAGGCTTCCATAATTGGACATTGAACCCATTTCATATGATGGGAGTTGCCGGAGTTTTGGGTGCAGCTCTTTTATGCGCTATCCACGGTGCAACTGTCGAAAACACCTTATTCGAAGATGGTGACGGTGCAAACACATTCCGCGCTTTCAACCCGACTCAATCGGAAGAAACATATTCTATGGTTACTGCTAATAGATTTTGGTCCCAAATATTTGGGGTTGCTTTTTCTAACAAACGCTGGTTACATTTTTTTATGTTATTCGTACCCGTAACTGGTTTGTGGATGAGTGCTATTGGTGTTGTCGGATTAGCATTAAATTTACGCGCATATGATTTTGTTTCTCAGGAAATTCGTGCAGCAGAAGATCCAGAATTTGAAACTTTTTATACAAAAAATATTTTATTAAACGAAGGTATTCGAGCTTGGATGGCAGCTCAAGATCAGCCTCATGAAAACCTTGTATTCCCCGAGGAGGTTTTACCACGTGGAAACGCTCTTTAATGGAACTTTAGCTTTAGGTGGTCGTGATCAAGAAACTACAGGTTTTGCTTGGTGGGCTGGTAACGCTAGACTTATCAATTTATCTGGTAAATTACTTGGTGCTCACGTTGCTCACGCTGGATTAATTGTTTTCTGGGCTGGAGCAATGAATTTGTTTGAAGTAGCTCATTTTGTTCCGGAAAAACCAATGTATGAGCAGGGATTAATTCTACTTCCTCACTTAGCCACTTTGGGGTGGGGAGTAGGACCTGGTGGAGAAATTGTAGATACTTTTCCATATTTTGTATCTGGAGTTCTTCATTTAATATCTTCTGCCGTCTTAGGTTTTGGAGGAATCTATCATGCATTGATTGGTCCAGAAACCTTAGAAGAATCTTTTCCTTTTTTTGGTTATGTTTGGAAAGATAAAAATAAAATGACAACTATTTTGGGAATCCACTTAATTTTGTTAGGTGCTGGTGCTTTTCTATTAGTATTCAAAGCTTTATATTTTGGAGGTATATACGATACCTGGGCTCCAGGTGGTGGGGATGTACGAAAAATAACCAATTTAACACTTAGTCCAAGTGTTATATTTGGTTATTTACTTAAATCACCTTTTGGTGGCGAAGGATGGATAGTTAGTGTAGATAATCTTGAAGATATAATCGGAGGCCATGTTTGGTTAGGGTTGATTTGTATTTTCGGTGGAATTTGGCACATACTAACTAAACCTTTTGCTTGGGCGCGTCGTGCTTTTGTGTGGTCCGGAGAAGCTTATTTATCCTATAGTTTAGGGGCTATTGCGGTTTTTGGTTTCATTGCATGTTGCTTTGTATGGTTCAACAATACAGCGTATCCCAGTGAGTTTTATGGACCTACAGGTCCAGAAGCTTCCCAAGCGCAAGCTTTTACTTTTTTAGTGAGAGATCAGCGTCTTGGAGCTAATGTGGGTTCGGCACAGGGACCTACCGGTTTAGGGAAATACATCATGCGTTCACCGACGGGAGAAATTATCTTCGGTGGTGAAACTATGCGTTTCTGGGATCTACGTGCTCCTTGGTTAGAGCCTCTAAGAGGTCCAAATGGTTTAGATTTGAGTAAGTTGAAAAAAGATATACAACCTTGGCAAGAACGACGCTCTGCTGAATATATGACTCATGCTCCTTTAGGCTCACTTAATTCTGTGGGTGGAGTAGCCACAGAAATAAATGCTGTTAATTATGTATCTCCTCGAAGTTGGTTATCAACATCCCATTTTGTTTTGGGTTTCTTCTTCTTCGTGGGCCATTTATGGCATGCAGGTAGAGCAAGAGCTGCGGCTGCTGGATTTGAGAAAGGAATAGACCGTGATTTCGAACCTGTTCTTTCAATGAATCCTCTTAATTAAAAACTTATATTTTTCGAGACATAGTAAAAAAGATCTTATATAAGATCTTTTTTACTATGTCTCGAAAAATATAAAAAAGGAAAGAGAGGGATTCGAACCCTCGATAGTTTTAAAACTATACCGGTTTTCAAGACCGGCGCCATGAACCACTCGGCCATCTTTCCAAAATAATGAGAATCTAACTCTCAATTTTGTCCAGAAATTGTTCAATAATAAAACTTTTCTTATATATTATTATTTTCGACAATCGTTATGATAATAAAACTTGGAGAATCACGATTATGACTATAGCGTTCCAGTTAGCCGTATTTGCATCGATTGCCATCTCATTCCTACTAGTTATTGGTGTACCCGTCGTACTAGCTTCTCCCGGTGGTTGGGTAAGTAATAAAAATGTTGTTTTTTCAGGTGCTTCATTATGGATTGGCTTGGTTTTTCTAGTGGGTATCCTCAATTCTTCCATATCTTAAAAACACCATCTTAATAAATTCTTTTGATATTTTTTTTAGTTTTTTAATATTATAAAATCCAAAAGTATTTTATGCAAGTACTTTGAATCAAAGATAAACATTAATAGTTTAGTCCCAGACAAAACCAGATTTGTATATCTGTATATCTATATGTATCCATATTAAGTATATATAGATATACAATAATATAGTTGCGGGTATAGTTTAATGGTAAAATTCCTCCTTGCCAAGGAGAAGACGCGGGTTCGATTCCCGCTACCCGCCCCGGTAAAGTTTAAGAAAATAGAATATGGCGGAGACAGGATTCGAACCTGTGACCTCAAGGTTATGAGCCTTGCGAGCTACCAGACTGCTCTACCCCGCGAATTTTATCTAAAAATCATAATATTTTTTGATAAAAAAAACAAGTAATAACCCCCTCTTCCAAGGGGGTTACATTATTTCATTTTTACCAACTAGATTTGGTAATTCCAGGCAATAAACATGCATGAGCCATTTCGCGAAATAAATGTCTGGATAAACCAAAATCACGATAATTAGCTCTAGGTCTGCCTGTTATTAAACAACGACGACGAAGACGACTAGGTGCACTATTCCGAGGTAAAGATTGCAATTTTCTTCTAATTTCCCATCTTTCCTCTAGTGGTAAATTTTTATCGATTCCTTTTTTTAGAGAGTCACGCAGAAAATGATATTTTTTTTCCAATTTTTGTCTCTTCTTCTCCCTTTGAACAAGACCTTTCCTTGCCATAATTATTTTATTTATAAAAATTTTCTAACTCTTAAATGCGGTAAAAGATTAACCAAATTTCCCTGATGTAGAAGCAATTAGGAACGCAGCATAAGTAAAAATATATCCTACGGAAAAATGAGCTAACCCAACCAATCTTGCTTGAACAATAGACAGAGCTACCGGTTTATCTTTCCATCGAACTAAATTAGCTAAAGGAGTACGCTCATGGGCCCAAGCTAAAGTTTCAATAAGTTCTTGCCAATAACCACGCCAAGATATTAGAAACATGAATCCGGTAGCCCAGACAAGATGTCCAAATAAAAACATCCATGCCCAAACTGATAAACTATTCATTCCAAAAGGATTATATCCGTTTATCAATTGTGAAGAGTTTAACCACAAATAATCTCTTAACCAACCCATTAAATATGTTGAAGATTCATTAAATTGCGCTACATTCCCCTGCCATAAAGTTATATGTTTCCAATGCCAATAAAAAGTAACCCATCCAATAGTATTTAGCATCCAAAAAACAGCTAAATAGAAGGCATCCCAAGCGGAAATATCGCAAGTACCACCCCTACCAGGCCCGTCGCACGGGAAACTATAACCAAACTCTTTTTTATCTGGCATTAATTTAGATCCACGCGCATCTAACGCTCCTTTGACCAAAATTAATGTAGTTGTATGTAACCCCAAAGCAATAGCATGGTGAACCAAAAAATCTCCTGGACCTATTGTTAAAAACAATGAATTGCTGTTATTGTTAATAGCTTCTAACCACCCCGGTAGCCATAAGCTTTGACCAGCATTGAAAGCTGGACTATTTGTTGATGATAGGAGTACATCAAAACCATATAAAGCTTTACCATGGGCAGCTTGTATCCACTGGGCAAAAACAGGTTCAATTAAAATTTGTTTTTCTGGAGTACCAAAAGCAAGCATTGCGTCATTATGAACATAAAGTCCTAATGTATGGAATCCTAAAAATAAACTAGCCCAACTTAAATGAGATATTATAGCTTCCTTATGTTCCAACATTCGAGCTAACACATTATCCTTATTTTGTTCAGGATTGTAATCTCTGATAAAGAAAATAGCTCCATGAGCGAAAGCACCCGTCATGATAAACCCAGCAATGTATTGATGATGAGTATATAGGGCAGCCTGAGTCGTAAAATCTTGTGCTAGAAATGCATAGGGAGGTAACGAATACATGTGTTGAGCTACCAATGAAGTGATAACCCCCAGTGAAGCTAAAGCAAGACCTAGTTGAAAATGTAGAGAATTATTAATAGTATCATAAAGACCTTTATGCCCTCTTCCTAGTTTTCCACTTGGAGGGGTATGCGTCTCAAGAATTTCTTTAATACTATGTCCAATACCAAAATTAGTTCGATACATATGACCGGCTACAATAAAAACAACAGCAATAGCTAAGTGATGGTGGGCTATATCGGTTAACCATAAACTTTGAGTTTGTGGATGAAAACCTCCCAAGAATGTTAAGATAGCGGTACCAGCTCCTTGAGAGGTACCAAAGAGATGATTACTTGAATCAGCATTTTGAGCATAAACATTCCATTGACCTGCAAAAAAAGGTGCTAACCCTTGAGGATGTGGCGATATAGTTAAAAAGTTATCCCAGCGAATATGCTCACCCCTAGATTCAGGGATTGCAACATGAATCAGATGACCTGTCCAAGCTAATGAACTTACACCAAAAAGTCCTGATAAATGATGATTTAGACGAGATTCCGCATTTTTAAACCAAGAAACTTTAGGTTTCCATTTAGGCTGTAAATGTAACCAACCTGCCACTAAAAAGAGAGAAGCTAATACAATTAAAAAAAGAGCTCCATTATAAAGATCTTGATTTGTTCTCAAACCGATGGTGTACCACCATTGATAGACACCAGAATATGCGATATTAACCGGACCAGAAGCGCCTCCTCGAGTAAAGGCTTCAACTGCTGGTTGCCCAAAATGGGGATCCCAAATCGCATGAGCAATTGGTCTCACGTGCAAAGGATCTTGTACCCATGCTTCAAAATTACCTTGCCAAGCAACATGAAATAAATTTCCGGAAGTCCATAAAAATATTATAGCTAATTGGCCAAAATGGGAAGCAAAAATCTTTTGATAAAGACGCTCTTCCGTAATATCATCATGGCTTTCAAAATCATGTGCGGTAGCAATACCAAACCAAATACGACGAGTAGTTGGGTCTTGAGATAGGCCCTGGCTGAACTTTGGAAATCTTGATGCCATAATGCTTTTCGAATCCTCCTTAGCCGTTATCCTACTGCAATAATTCTTGCTAGGAAGAATGCCCATGTTGTAGCAATTCCACCCAGAAGGTAATGTGCTACTCCTACAGCACGGCCTTGTATAATACTTAAGGCTCTAGGCTGAATAGCAGGAGCAACTTTTAATTTGTTATGAGCCCAAACGATTGATTCGATAAGCTCTTGCCAATATCCGCGACCACTGAATAAAAACATCAAACTGAAAGCCCATACAAAATGAGCGCCTAGAAACAAGAGACCGTAGGCAGATAACGAAGACCCGTAAGATTGAATTACTTGAGATGCTTGGGCCCATAAGAAATCACGTAACCATCCATTAATGGTAATCGAACTTTGCGCAAAATTTCCTCCAGTAATATGGGTTATAACCCCCTGCTCACTTATACTACCCCAAACATCGGATTGCATTTTCCAACTAAAATGGAAAATAACAACAGAAATTGAATTATACATCCAAAATAAACCTAGAAAAACGTGATCCCATGCAGATACTTGGCAAGTACCGCCTCTACCGGGTCCATCGCATGGAAACCGAAAGCCTAGATTTGCTTTATCAGGTATCAAGCGAGAACTACGAGCAAATAAAACACCTTTTAATAGGATTAAAACCGTTACATGGATTGTAAATGCATGAATATGGTGTACTAGAAAATCCGCAGTTCCTAATGGAATAGGTAACAGAGCAACTTTACTACCTACAGTAATTACTTCACCGCCACCCCATGTTAAACTTGTACTTGCAGACGCATTTGGAGCTGTAAACTCAGGCGCTAAAGCATGAGTATTTTGTATCCATTGAGCAAAAACTGGTTGTAATTGTATAGCAGTATCTGAAAACATATCTTGTGGTCGTCCTAAAGCACTCATCGTATCATTATGAATATATAAACCAAAACTATGGAACCCTAAAAAGATACACACCCAATTAAGATGAGATATTATAGCATCACGATGTCGGAGAACACGATCTAATAGGTTATTATATTGAGTTGTTGGATCATAATCTCGGACCAGAAAGATAGCTGCATGTGCTGCGGCTCCAACGATTAAAAAGCCACCAATCCACATATGATGTGTGAAAAGAGAAAGTTGAGTACCGTAATCAGTAGCCAAATATGGGTAAGGTGGCATTGAATACATGTGGTGAGCTACAATTATGGTCAATGAACCTAACATAGCTAAATTAAGGGCTAATTGAGCATGCCACGAAGTTGTTAAAATCTCATATAGACCTTTATGACCTTCGCCTGTAAATGGCCCCTTATGCGCTTCCAAAATTTCTTTGAAACTGTGACCGATACCCCAATTAGTTCTATACATATGACCGGCTACGAGAAATAGAACTGCAATGGCTAAATGATGATGTGCAGTATCAGTTAACCATAAACCTCCAGTTACGGGATTTAATCCTCCACGAAAAGTTAAAAAATCTGAATATTCTGACCAATTTAAGGTAAAAAAAGGTGTTAATCCTTTTGCAAAACTTGGATAAAGTTCAGCTAATAAATCACGATTTAAAATAAACTCATGAGGAAGAGGAATTTCTTTAGGATCTACTCCAGCATCTAAAAGTTGGTTAATTGGTAAAGAAACATGTACTTGATGTCCAGCCCAGGAAAGAGAACCTAATCCTAGCAATCCTGTTAGATGATGATTTAACATAGATTCTACATTTTGAAACCAAACTAATTTTGGAGCAGCTTTGTGATAATGAAACCAACCAGCAAAAAGCATTAATGCTGCAAAAACTAATCCGCCAATAGCAGTAGAATAAAGTTGTAACTCACTAGTTATTCCAGATGCACGCCAGAGTTGAAAAAATCCAGAGGTTATTTGGATCCCTTGAAACCCGCCCCCAACGTCTCCATTTAATATTTCTTGACCTACGATAGGCCAAACGACTTGAGCACTAGGCTTTATATGGGTAGGATCGCCCAACCATGCTTCGTAATTGGAGAAACGAGCACCATGAAAATACATACCGCTTAGCCAAATAAAAATTATTGCTAATTGCCCGAAATGAGCACTAAAAACTTTACGAGAAATTTCTTCCAAATCGTTGGTATGGCTATCAAAATCATGAGCATCAGCGTGTAAATTCCAAATCCAAGTAGTTGTGTTAGGACCTTTTGCTAGAGTTCTCGAAAAATGCCCAGGTTTAGCCCATTTTTCAAAAGAGGTTTTTACAGGATCCTTTTCCACTACAATCTTGACTTCTGGTTCCGGTGAAAGAATAGTCATCGAGGTTCTCCTCTCTTCAGACGAGGCATAGGAAAAACCTACCCATAATAATTGGTGAACTTCTGAGAGATTTTGTTTTCAATCTCTTTCTCAGTTTAAAACTGGAGCAATTACGATACAGAAATTACCTAGGCAGGCCTTCAAATTTATTATGACACAAATTTAAGGTGCTTGATGGACCATAAAAAGTTTCAAATTTTATTTCGAATTTTTTACTTTTGTTGTAAGGAGAAGAGTGTCATTAACTTGATTTATATCATTTTTTCAGATTTTTAAAAATCTGAAAAAATGATATAAATCAAGTTATATAAATTATAAACGACTTGTCATTTTCAACCAATTATGAGCTTCAATATAATTACTCGGAGCAAGTAATATTGCCTGTTTCCAATAATCAGCAGCTTGATCAAACCAAGTTTCGGAAGCTTCTAAGTCTCCACGTTGAATAGCTTGTTCTCCTCGGTCAAGATAGGTTAATTAAGACCTTCTTTAAGAACCGTACTTGAGGGTTTCCCCTTTCATACGGCTCAGATTATAAAATTTTTCTATTCGTATCTATTTAGTCGATCCAAAATACTCTCTTCTTTCTCTTGAAAATTGAAAAAAATTATTGAAATAAGTTTTTATTTTCTGCTTCCACAAAAAATACAGATTTATCTTTCCTCCCACTATCGAGTAAAAAATTTAGTTTATAATATTTTATTCGATAGTAACTATCTTAACGAATATTATAGAGATTTTTTATTTTTTGAATTTACGAAAAATTCAAAAAATATTTATTCTTTAGGATCTGATTCTACACCACTGTTGATCTAACCAAGCAAATCTATTCAAATTACAGAAAATGACTTTTTTTGTTAATCAACAAAATATTATTGTTTCGACTCAAAATTTTTCAATAATTGATCTTTATGATGCTTTTGTCGGTTCATCGAATTATCCATAGAGTTGAAAGGTTTTCCCACTTAAGTTTATTGGGTTTTAATTTTTAGTTTTTACAGCTATAATAAATCCTTCATGTTGGGAATTAATATGTAAATAACCCCGATTTTTTCATCTTTCGGATAGTGTTTTCCAACTGATAAAATCTACAATATAGATGGTCGCACGTAATGACAGATCACAGCCATATTATTAAAAGCTTGAGGCAAAGAAGGATTTCGTTCTAGGGCTTGAAAATAGTATTCTAAAGCTTTAGCATGCTCTCCATTACTTGTATGTATAAGACCAATATTATATAATATATAACTTCGATCATAGGGATCAATTTCTAAGCGCATTGCTTCATAATAATTTTGTAAAGCTTCCGCATACTCTCCTTCAGATTGGGCCGACATTCGTTACGGTTGTATTTAAACTCCGTTCCAAAACCGTACATGAAACTTCTCATTTCATACGGCTTCTCACTTTATAGTATATAAATAAGAGTTATCTGCAAAATGATTTGAATTATTATTATTATCATCTTGTTCAACCAAAAAAATAAACTATTGGGGCTAGCGTTTTCATGAAAAAAATCTAACCATCCTTTTTATAGACATTTTTCAACAGATGAATAAATCTATTGAAATAAATGATTTCACAATTTCCTCGTTCTTAATACTTAGTATTTTATAAGAAGTAGCCGATCTGACAATCTCCGATGGTTTTTTAGGTACCCGACAAACGAATGAGATGGAATTTTGTTTACCCAACCATATTTTTGATATCTCTGAAAGATTTTAATTATCACGAAGCTTTTGTATTGTCACTTCCTACACGTAACACTCTCCTCATCTTATGTTTGCCTATAAAATTTTAAATTATATAATTTTTTCGTATTCCATAAAATATATTATAGGTTTTCCCTTATGCTCAATATTAGAATTTAATACCTAAGGTTACTTTAATCGGGGGTACTCGACAGAAGGTATTCTTTTTCATTACAAAAATAACCTTCACTAAGCATAAGTTTTTGTTTAAGGTCTAGAATAATCTTTTATATAAACTGTATTCTTGATCCAAACTCGGGTCACACCATCCCTATAATAAGTAAAAGCTTCTTTTTCTCTTTGCGTTGTTGGAATTACTCGTAATAAAATATCTGCCACAATTGTGAAAGTTTTATCGATAAAATTATCATTTTTTTGAGATCTAGGCATATTTAGTCATAATTTTTTTTAATTGCATTCATTACTTTCTGTCTCTGTCTTGGAGACAATATATGTATGTAGGGAAAATATTGTTATTGAAAACTGTATTTATTTAGAAGGTTTATATATATTTTTTTCCTCATATCCCGTTGAAAATACTATCAATTACAAAACTCGCCAAACAAAAAATTGTTTTAATCTGAACTTATCAGATATAATATTATACTTATATGTTTAGAAAATTGGAAAGATGGTTGAGCGGTTTAAGATACAGCATTGGAAATGCTGTGTAGACAAAAGTCTACCGAGGGTTCGAATCCCTCTCTTTCCTCTTTTATCCTTATAATTTTATTTTGTCATAATCTTTTAAAAAACGTACAATACGCCAATTATTCTAAACTTGACGAGAATAATATTCAACAACTAATAATTCATTGATTTTTAGATTAACCCACTCACGATTAATCATTTGATTAACAGATCCCTGTAATTCTGTTAGATTAAAAGTCAAATGACTTGGTGTTTTTAATTTTTGGAATAAGTTGATATTTTTAGTAATCATTGATCTAGATTCCAATTTATTTCTTATTGTGATGATATCACCAGGTTGGCAGTTATAACTAGGAATATCTATTATATTATTATTCATTGAAATATGTCCATGATTAACTAATTGTCGTGCTCCAGGAATAGTCGGAGCCATACCCAATCGAAAAATGGTATTGTCTAAACGCATTTCAAGCAATTGTAATAATACTTGTCCAGTTGAACCTTTGGCTTTTCTAGCGATACGCACATATTTTAACAATTGTCGTTCTGTTAACCCATAATGAAACCGTAATTTTTGTTTCTCTTCCAACCGAATACGATACTGAGAAACTTTTTTATTTGAAGTTGAACGATCAATATAATTAGATTTTGATTTGAGGGTTTTATTACTCAAACCTGGCAAAACTCCGAGACGTCGTATTATTTTTACACGAGGTCCTCGATAACGGGACATAAAAACTCCTCAAAATATGAAAGTAATAGTGGAAAAATGACATGAAGTTGTGAACATATAAAAATTTTGTATAAATAATCTTTCAACCCTTTTAATATGTTTCACTATAATTAATTTAATTATAGTGAAACATATTAAAAGGGTTGAAAGATTATTTATACAAAATTTCTCATAAGAGGTAGATAAGCCCGCTATCGGAGTCGAACCGATGACCATCGCATTACAAGTGCGATGCTCTGACCTCTGAGCTAAACAGGCTAAACAAAACAAAACTTCTAGCTAATGAAATAAAACTGTTCGAGGCAACTCATGGATGAATGACACTCAAATATTATATATATATGAAGGCTAAAAAACAAGAACTTATTTGATCAGCAACTTGAAAAATCTATTGCATAACTAGAGATAAAGAATTATAATAAATTTTAATAAGAATAAAACAAATAAAAATTCTCTTTAACTTTTGTTGATTCACTATAAAAATAGGATTGGGGGTATGGCGAAATTGGTAGACGCTGCGGACTTAATTAAATTGAGCCTTATTCAAGAAATTGGCTAAGTGATTGTTTCCATATTCAGGGAAACCTAGGTTGGAAGGAATAAACATAATAGGTAATCCTGAGCCAAGTTTTGTTTACGAAAAAGGTGCAGAGACTCAAAGGAAACTATCCAAACAAATTTTTTAAAATTGATTAATTATTAGTTATTATAATCTATTTAGGGATAAAGATAGAGTCCTTTTTTACGAGCTATATAAAGCCACGATGTAAATCATTGTAAAAAGAAAATCCGTTGGCTTTTTAGACCGTGAGGGTTCAAGTCCCTCTACCCCCATTGGATTTTTCCATCGCTTAATATTGACATCGTTTTTCTTTTCATGGTAAAATTACTTAGAATAAAGTTGCCGGGATAGCTCAGTTGGTAGAGCAGAGGACTGAAAATCCTCGTGTCACCAGTTCAAATCTGGTTTCTGGCATATATGTATTCAATATATAAGTTCATATTTTTTTTCTCAATCTGTATGTAATACATACATAATATGTTTTTATGTATATATTACATACTCACGCTCATTATCACTAAAAAGCATCTTGCAATTCGTAAAAGTTGGGTATAACGTAATCTTTACGTAAAGGCCATCCTATCCAACTATCAGGCATTAAAATACGTTTAAGATATGGATGATTTTCATAAACGATTCCAAACATATCATGAGACTCACGTTCTTGAAAATCAGCGCTTTTCCATATCCAGAAAACAGATGGAATTGTAGGATTTTTCCTTGATACAAAAATTTTAATGCAAACTTCTTCAGGTTGGTCTGCATTATCATATACTTTTGTTAAATGATATACACTAGCTAATAAACCACCTGGTTCTACATCGTACGCGCATTGGGAACGCAAGTAATTAAAACCGTAAACATATAGAGAAACCGCTAGGGAAGGCCAATCTTGCGATCTTATTTGTAAAGTTTCTATACCCTGGTAATCAAAACCTAGAGGTCTATGAGTTAAACCATGCTTAAGTAACCAAATAGATAATCGTCCCTGTATTTTATTATTATTTTCTAACATATTGTACAAAAAATTTTTAGATCATTCGTTTGTTGAAGCGGAAAAATACTTTGAATTTTTTTCTATCTTTTTCAACCCTAAATCTGACTTAGAAGAAGTTCTTTCAAATTGATAAAATTGATTTGAAAATTCTTTATCAAATTTTTTAATATTTTTTGTCGATAGTAAGAAATCAAATTGATGATTTATAGTAAAGTATCTCTCACCTTGTTTTACCCCTTTACGATCATTATAGATTTCTTGAGCTACTTTCTTACGAAGCTTGATTATAGCATCAATAATCGCTTCTGGTTTGGGTGGACAACCAGGCAAATAGATATCAACAGGAATTAATTTGTCTATTCCACGAACTGTAGTATAAGAATCTGTGCTAAACATACCGCCTGTAATTGTACATGCACCCATTGCAATAACATATTTTGGTTCGGGCATCTGTTCATATAACCTAACTAAAGATGGAGCCATTTTCATTGTAACAGTACCCGCTGTTATAACAAGATCAGCTTGTCTAGGACTAGATCTGGGGACTAAACCATAACGATCGAAATCAAACCGAGAACCAATTAGTGAAGCAAATTCGATGAAACAACAACTTGTACCGTATAGGAGGGGCCATAAACTAGAGATCCTAGCCCAATTTGAAAAATCATTAAAGGTTGTTAGAATAACAGAATTTGAAAAAGTTTTATCAAGTGACGAGAATTCTATATCATTTATAATATTTTTAGTCAATCCATTTCCCGAATTGTCTTCAGAAAGAGAATTTAAAATATTTAATACCATTTGAGTGCTCCCTTTTGCCACGCATATATTAAACCGAGAATAAGAATAGAAATAAAAATTAGAGCTTCTATGAGGGCCAATATACCGAATTCATAGAAACTCATTGCCCACGGATATAGGAAAACAGTTTCGACATCGAAAACGACAAAAACTAGAGCAAACATATAATAACGAATCTGAAATTGGATACGAGCACTACCCATAGGCTCTATACCCGACTCATAACTAGTCAATTTTTCTGGTCCTGCATTTTTTGGTGTTACTAATTTCGATATTAAAAAAATTATTATAGGAAAGATAATAACTATTAGTAAGAATATCCAAAAATAAGCATATTTTTGAGATTGGAACATTGCAATCCTCCTTTGAAAGAAAAATTATAAATTTTTTGGATTATTCAAGAATTTTTCCACCAATTTTATTATATTACTCTATTGGATAATACTAAGAAACCTTAATAGAATTTTTCTTGGATAATCTAAAAAATTTGAGAATTAGGGCTATACGGATTCGAACCGTAGACAGTCTCGGTAAAAAAGTTCTAAGTTTTTTTTATTTTTTCTCAGAAACCTTTTTTGAGAACCCAACTTGCATTTTTCTATGCATTGGGCTCATCAATCAACCAATATGAAAATTGGTGATTTTATCATCCTTTACAATTATTATTAAGATGATTCCGTGTGTTCTCAACATCTGGAAGATTGAGAATCTAGTCCCAAAGTTTTTCGAAAATAGAGTTTTTGATTTAGGTTCGTTTTTTTGTATACACGGATACGCTCAAAAAAGAGTCTTTTTCGCTTAATTCATATGAAACTTTATACACCTTAAAGTTCGTATAGCAAAAAATAAAGAGTATCTAAAGTTCCCCGTAATATTCTTATCATGTATTACCGTTGAGGAAATAAAAAATTAACCATATCAAATTTAATTAGATAGTAATTTTTAGAATTAATACCTTCACCTGTCAGGCTACTTTCTTCCCGAATATAGAGAATCAGACAGGTTTTTTTATTTCACAAATTTGTTTGTGACTCGAATATTTCGATAATTTTTTCGACAATCATTGGCGCACGTGTAAACGAGGTGCTCTACCGCTGAGCTACAGCCCTTAACATTAACAATATATTTGCAACCTTATTAGGTTTATTATAATTTTTTCCTTATATTTTGTCAAGTTATATAAATTATTTTAGTAATGTTTCCCTTGCAAATATGTTTTTGTATATAATTTATGTATCTAAAATTGGTAATGAAGAGTATATGCCTACTTAACTCAGTGGTTAGAGTATCGCTTTCATACGGCGAGAGTCATTGGTTCAAATCCAATAGTAGGTACTTTATAATATTTGTTGTCATCCAAATGTTTGAATAACAACAAATATTATGGTTGTAGATTATCTAGAAGATAAAGATATTAATTGGTAATGCCTGACGTATTTATATTTATCGCTTCTAATCTTGCTTTAGCTCTTTGAAAGGCCAAATTAGCTTCAATAATTTGTTTTTTACTCTCTGCTTGAGTTAAATTATTTTTAGCTTTTTCAAATGTATCCTGAGCTTCTCGCAACTCAATCTCACTTGCCTTTTCAGCTTCATTAACTAAAATTATCATTTGATTATTTTCTATCATGGCAAAACCACCCATTAAAGCCATAGTTGACCATTGTTCTTTGAGACGTATTTTTACCACCCCTATATCTAAAGCTGTTAAGAGGGGTGCGTGATTAGGTAATATTCCGATTTGCCCACTGTTTGTTGATAAAATAATCTCTTGAATTTCGGAATTCCAAACAATTCGATTGGGTGCCATTACACGAAGATTTAGTGTCATTTTTTTAACCTTGTAAAGTAGCAGCTTTTGCAGTTGCTTCATCAATATTTCCTACCAGATAAAAAGCTTGTTCGGGTAAACTGTCTAAATCTCCAGAAAGAATCATTTGAAAACCTTTTATTGTTTCGCGCAAGCTAACATATTTACCCGGAGAACCAGTGAAAACTTCTGCAACAAAAAAAGGTTGAGATAAAAATCTTTCAATTTTTCGGGCTCTAGCTACTGTTAAACGATCCTCTTCAGATAATTCGTCTAAACCTAGAATAGCTATAATATCTTGCAATTCTTTATATCGTTGCAAAGTTTGTTTCACGCCTTGTGCAGTTTCGTAGTGTTCTTCACCAACAATCCAAGGTTGTAGCATAGTAGATGTCGAATCTAAAGGATCTACTGCAGGATAAATTCCTTTCGCCGCTAATCCTCTAGATAAAACAGTAGTGGCATCTAGGTGAGCAAATGTTGTAGCAGGAGCTGGATCTGTTAAATCATCCGCAGGTACATAAACAGCTTGAATCGAAGTTATTGATCCTTCTTTTGTAGAGGTAATCCGTTCTTGTAAAGTACCCATTTCTGTACTTAAAGTTGGTTGATATCCAACTGCTGATGGCATTCTTCCTAATAAAGCAGAAACTTCTGATCCGGCTTGAACAAATCGGAAAATATTATCAATAAATAGAAGAACGTCTTGTTTATTAATATCTCTAAAATATTCTGCCATAGTTAAAGCTGTCAAACCAACCCTCATTCTAGCACCAGGGGGTTCATTCATTTGCCCGTAAACTAAGGCAACTTTTGATTCTGAAATATTTTCTTCATTTATTACTTTGGATTCTTTCATTTCCATATACAGATCATTCCCTTCACGAGTACGTTCTCCCACACCGCCGAAGACTGAAACACCCCCGTGGGCTTTAGCAATATTATTAATTAATTCCATAATAAGTACTGTTTTACCAACACCGGCTCCTCCAAATAATCCAATTTTACCTCCACGGCGATATGGAGCAAGAAGATCTACAACTTTTATTCCTGTCTCAAAAATAGATAATTTAGTGTCTAGTTGGGTGAAAGCAGGTGCTGCGCGATGAATCGGAAATGTTGTACTAGCATCTACGGGACCTAAATTATCAACGGGTTCTCCTAAAACATTAAAAATTCTTCCAAGAGTAGCTTCTCCAACAGGAACACTTAAAGGAGCACCAGTATCAATAACTTCCATTCCTCTCATTAAACCATCAGTAGCACTCATCGCAACCGCTCTAACTTTATGATTTCCTAATAACTGTTGAACTTCACAAGTAACATTTATTTCTTGCCCTGCTGCGTTTTGACCTCGAACAACCAAAGAGTTATAAATATTAGGCATTTTGCCAGGTGAAAAAGCAACGTCAAGTACTGGGCCAATAATCTGGGTAATATTTCCCACATTCTTAGCAACAAGGGTGGAAGTTCCAAAAAATAGAAGATTCATTCTCATAAATTTTTTTAGTTGATTATAATAAATTGTAACGAAAAAATATTTTGTATCAAAAAATTAATAATAAAATAACTTATCCAAAGGTAAAAAAATAGTTATAATCTCGTTGAAAAAATTACCATAGAAAAATTTACTCAACTTTTTTCTTTTTTTGACTATTTATCTCTTACTATAATATATTATTTTCTCTTTAAGGATGAAACAAATATTTTATAGTTTTAGTTTTATACCTCAATTATATACCATATATAAATAGAAACTTACTTCAGACTCTATGAATCTATAGAGTCTGATAAAATTATTGGTATATTTCATTGGAAATATATAACCGGGTTGCATTACACATCGAAACCAATATACAATAATAACGATGTTTTATTTCGCAAAAATATTGCTAATTTATAAAGATAAAACTTTTTTTGGGTCATCCATTTTTTTAAGATCCCACTCTCGAGTAGACCTCATCTTTGCTAGAGTATAAATTGATTTGTAGGGAGGGACTTATGTCACCACAAACGGAGACTAAAGCAGGTGTTGGATTCAAAGCTGGTGTTAAAGATTATAGATTAACTTATTATACGCCTGAGTATGAGACGAAAGAAACAGATATTTTGGCAGCATTTCGTATGACTCCTCAACCTGGGGTACCACCTGAAGAGGCTGGTGCAGCAGTAGCTGCTGAATCTTCAACGGGTACGTGGACCACAGTTTGGACTGACGGACTTACAAGTCTTGATCGCTACAAAGGTCGATGCTATGATCTTGAACCCGTTGCTGGTGAAGAAAATCAATATATTGCTTATGTAGCTTATCCATTAGATCTATTTGAAGAAGGTTCTGTTACCAATCTTTTCACTTCTATCGTAGGAAATGTGTTCGGATTTAAAGCCCTACGAGCTTTACGTCTTGAAGATTTACGAATTCCTCCAGCTTATGTAAAAACTTTCCAAGGCCCACCTCATGGTATCCAGGTTGAAAGAGATAAATTAAATAAATATGGTCGTCCTTTATTAGGTTGTACCATCAAACCAAAATTAGGTTTATCTGCTAAAAACTACGGTAGGGCTGTTTACGAATGTCTTCGTGGTGGACTAGATTTTACAAAAGATGATGAAAATGTTAATTCTCAACCATTTATGCGTTGGAGAGATCGTTTCTTATTTGTAGCAGAAGCTATTTTCAAATCTCAGGCTGAAACTGGTGAAATTAAAGGACATTACTTAAATGCAACTGCTGGTACGTGTGAAGAAATGATGAAAAGAGCTGAGTGTGGTAGAGAATTGGGTGTACCAATTATTATGCACGATTATCTTACAGGTGGATTCACGGCAAACACTAGTTTAGCTCATTATTGTCGGGATAATGGCTTACTTCTTCATATTCACCGTGCAATGCATGCTGTTATTGACAGACAAAAAATTCACGGTATGCATTTTCGTGTATTAGCTAAAGCGTTGCGTTTGTCTGGAGGGGATCATATCCATTCCGGTACCGTCGTGGGTAAGCTAGAAGGGGAACGTGATGTAACTCTAGGCTTTGTTGATTTATTACGTGATGACTATATCGAAAAAGATAGAAGTCGTGGTATTTACTTCACACAAGATTGGGTCTCCCTACCCGGCGTATTACCCGTAGCGTCTGGTGGTATCCATGTTTGGCATATGCCGGCTCTGACTGAAATTTTTGGGGATGATTCCGTACTGCAATTTGGTGGTGGAACCTTAGGCCACCCTTGGGGAAATGCACCTGGTGCAGTTGCTAATCGAGTAGCTTTGGAAGCTTGCGTCCAAGCGCGTAATGAAGGGCGAGACCTTGCTCGTGAAGGTAATGAGGTTATTCGTGAAGCTGCTAAATGGAGTCCCGATTTAGCTGCTGCTTGTGAAGTTTGGAAAGAAATTAAATTTGAGTATGATGCAATAGATACTCTATAATATTTATTTTTATTTTTTCACCCCACATTGCGCGGGGTGAAAAAATAAAAATAAATATTATAGTGGGTTTGTAGCTCAGTGGATTAGAGTTCATGCTTCCGAAGCATAAGGTCAAGGGTTCGAGTCCCTTCTAACCCTTTATAAAACAATCATTTATAATATTTGATTTATCTTTTATCATCAAATAAAAATTCTTAGTTTTTGTGCAAAAACTAATTTCGTTTTATTATCTAAATCAATTAATTGTAATTTTTTAAATATTGCTTTTTTCAAGTCATAAATATTAGATTTTGTTGGATTGACTTTTGCGATGTTTTAAGAAATTTATTATCAATTTTGTATCCCCCTGATATCTCCTAATGCATGAGTTTAAAAAAAGGAGGAAAGGATGTCTCTTATGAATTGGTTCGAGGATAAACGAAAATTTGGCGGTTTAATCGGCGCTTTTATTGAGAAAGCTACAAAAGGGTATATATTTAGCGAGAGAGAAAGGGATAAATATATAAAGATTGATACTACCAAAGGTTTATGGACTAGATGCGATAATTGTGAAAATATGTTATATGTACGATTTCTAAGACAGAATAAAAGAATTTGTGAAGAATGTGGATATCATTTGCAAATGAGTAGCACAGAACGGATTGAACTTTTAATCGATAATGGAACTTGGCATCCTATGGATGAAGATATGACTGCACGAGATATCCTGAAATTTTCTGATGAAGATTCTTATAAAAATCGAATTATATTTTATCAAAAACGAACAGGCTTAACCGACGCTATTCAAACTGGTATAGGTAAATTGAATGGAATTCCTATTGCGCTTGGAGTTATGGATTTTCAATTTATGGGAGGTAGTATGGGTTCAGTTGTTGGGGAAAAAATTACTCGTCTTGTTGAGTATGCTACTTCAAAATCCATTCCGGTTATAATAGTATGTTCTTCGGGTGGGGCAAGGATGCAAGAAGGTACATTGAGTTTGATGCAAATGGCAAAAATATCTTCAGTTTTACAAATTCATCAAGCACAGAAAAAATTACTTTATATAGCTATTCTTACCTACCCAACAACAGGGGGGGTTACAGCAAGTTTTGGTATGTTAGGTGATATTATAATTGCTGAACCTAAAGCCTATATTGCATTTGCTGGTAAACGGGTAATCGAACAAACTTTACGTCAAAAAATACCGGATGGTTTTCAAGTTGCAGAATCTTTATTTGATCATGGTTTATTGGATTTAATTGTACCTCGTAATTTATTAAAAGGTGTTTTGAGTGAGATTTTTGAACTTTACAGCTCAGCGCCTCGCAAAGGATATAATGAGTATTTCTTTAAACAAAAATTTGTAGAAAATAAAAATTCATAAAATTATACCTTTTTATGAAATATTTGATAAAAACAAGATTTTTTTTATTAAAATAACATATAATTTTTATTTAGTTTATCCCCGTCCTTTAAATATAGCATAGATTGTTTATTCTTATTTTCCCACAATATCATTATGAGGTTTTTTTCATGACAGCTTCTTATTTACCTTCAATTTTTGTACCTTTAGTGGGGTTAGTTTTTCCAGCAATTACGATGGCTTCTTTATTCATATATATTGAACGAGATGATATCCTGTAGAAATTGCTTCAATTAGGCGATTAAGTGATAAACGTTGAAAAGGTTATACTGTTAGGATAAAAACATAACAAATTGTATAATTTTTTCAACGTTTATCACTCGAAAAACATAAATAATTTAATTATTTTGAGGAGATTTTGTTTTTTTATGAATTTACAAGTTGAAAACGTTCGAGTATATTATGTAAATGGATCTCGAAAAATTGAAAATTTTTGCTGGGCTTTTATCCTTTTATGGGGCGCACTAGGCTTTTCGACTGTCGGATTTTCGAGTTATTTACGAAAAGATTTAATACCGTTTCTATCCGCTGAGCAAATTTTATTCATCCCACAAGGACTTGTTATGTGTTTCTATGGTATAGCTGGTTTCTTTATCAGTTTGTATTTATGGTCTACCATTTGGTGGAATGTAGGTAGTGGGTATAACAAGTTTGATAAACGGAAGGGGGTTTTTTCACTTTTCCGTTGGGGATTTCCCGGAAAAAATCGCCGAATTCTTATTCAATTCCTTATTGAGGATATTCAATCCATCCGAATGGAAGTTCAAGAAGGTTTTCTCTCTCGTAGAGTTCTTTACATGAGAATGAAAAGTCAACAAAATATTCCGTTAAGTCGTATTGAAGAATATTCAACCTTAGAAGAGATGGAAAGTAAAGCAGCAGAATTAGCTCGTTTCTCAAAACTTTCCCTTGAGGGTATGTGAGCAATATGTATTAGAGTAAATTTGTTTCTTCCCGAAGAAAGCAAAAATGAAATTTTATTTTCTAGCAAAATTTAATGACTTCATGAAAAATATATCCTATTGGCGAATAAAACCTTATGAGTGTCTTGAAAAAGCTTATAAAGCTAGCAAACGTATAGAAAAAATGAAAAAAAATTATTTTTTATATAAAAATATACTTTTTTCTTCCAAACGTTCTTGGCAATCAATTCTTTTTTATACAAATACGGAGTTAAACAATTCCGTTTCTATAATATATCTAAGTCTTCTAAAATATCAAATTAGTTTATCTTTCCTCCATTTTTTTGATTTTTTGAGAATTACAATGTTTGATAAATTTAAAAAATTTATAAATGATATTTTGAAATATCAGCCTTCTGAAAAGAAAACATTAGAAATGAGTATCAGTTTTAACGATAATTCAGAAAAAGTATTAGTTCGAAAAATTAATGGTAAATTGGCTTGGATTGAGGCTACTTTGAATGATTTGTATATATGGAGGCGCTATTATTTACCTACGTTTTCGACGTCTATTGATTCCAAAAATGTAAATGAATATGCTTTGCTAGGGATGAGAAGACCCGGATTGACAACAATATCCTATGAATCTATTGGTTTGTTACCACGGTCAATAACACGTACTCTTTCACGATTTAAAGCTGAATTAACCAATCAATCAAGTTCGTTAGTACTTCAAGAGTTTAGATTAGCAAAATATCAAGCATTAGCTTCTTTACAATATATTGGATGTTTATCCATTATTCCCTTATTTATTTCTATCTTCTCCCAAAAATGTTTTTCTGAACCTTTTCTTAATAATTGGTGGAATAATTATCAATCTCAAATTTTTCTAACTTCTTTTCAGGAAGAAAAAGCTTTAGAAAAACTTCAAGAAATCGAGGAACTTTTTTGGTTGGATAAAATTATTGCAAATCCATCGTTTACGATACAATCACAAAATTTGACTAACGAGATCCATCAACAAACCATTGAATTGGTTGAAAATTACAACGCGGATAGTATTAAAACTATTTCACATTTATCAACAGATATTATTTATTTTGTCACTCTGAGTTGTTTTCTAATTTTTGGTAAAGAACGTCTTATTATTTTAAATTCTTGGGTGCAAGAATTGTTTTACAGTTTGAGTGATACAATGAAAGCTTTTTTTATTCTTTTATTAACAGATTTATGCATTGGATTTCATTCCCCCCATGGTTGGGAACTTGTAATAAGTTCTTGTTTAGAACATTTCGGTTTTGCTCATAACAAACAAGTTATTTCTTGTTTTGTCTCAACATTTCCCGTTATTTTAGATACAGTCTTTAAATATTTGATTTTTCGTCATCTAAATCGGATATCGCCTTCCATCGTAGCTACTTATCATACCATGAATGAATAAATCTTTTTTCATTAGAAATGAAAAAAGGATTTGAATTTCTTCTTAATACGGAAATTCTACTAAAGTTAGAAATTTTTTTAATTTTTATTTTTATTGCTAAGAGAATGGCAACTGCCTCAAATTGAGTAATTTAAATAAATTATTTTTACTCATTAAAATTATTTGAAACGGATAATCGCACTATGCAAGACAGAAAATTGAATAACTTAATTATAAAATGGGTAACACGGTCGATTTCTTTAATAAGTTTTATAAATATATTGATTTGGCCCTCCTTCGCAGAGGCATATCCTATTTTTGCGCAACAGGGATATGAGAATCCTCGAGAGGCCACAGGACGTATTGTTTGTGCTAATTGTCATTTAGCGAAAAAATCTGTTGATATAGAAGTTCCACAATCGGTTCTTCCAAATACAGTTTTTGAAGCTATTGTCAGAATTCCCTATGATTTACAGGTTAAACAAGTACTTGCTAATGGAAAAAAAGGAGCTCTAAATGTTGGGGCAGTTTTAATCTTACCAGAAGGTTTTGAATTAGCTCCTGCTGATCGTATTCCTCCAGAAATTCGAGAAAAAATGGGCAATCTTTTCTTTCAGCCATATAGTAATGAGAAAAAAAATATTTTAGTCATAGGCCCTGTTCCAGGTAAAAAATATAGTGAAATTGTTTTTCCAATCCTTTCGCCGGACCCATCTACTAATAAAGATGCTTTTTTTCTAAAATATCCGATCTATGTCGGAGGAAATAGAGGACGAGGACAAATCTACCCTGATGGAGGTAAAAGCAATAATACAGTTTATAATGCTTCGACTACGGGTAAAATAAATAAAATTTTACGTAGAGAAAAGGGTGGATACGAAATAGTAATGAATGATATATCGGATGGCCATGAAGTTATCGATATTATACCCCCAGGACCCGAACTTATTATTACCGAAGGTGAAATGATTAAAATCGATCAACCTTTAACAAATAATCCAAATGTTGGTGGTTTTGGCCAAGGTGATGCCGAAATAGTCTTACAAGATCCAGTACGTATTCAAGGTCTTTTACTCTTCCTTGGGTCCGTCATTCTAGCCCAGATTTTCTTGGTACTCAAAAAGAAACAATTTGAAAAAGTTCAATTAGCTGAAATGAATTTTTAGTTTTTTATTTTATTTTTCAAATGTTTTATTAAAAATACAATAAAACAATTTTAATCTTTTTTTCAATTTTAAATAAAAAAAAGATTAAAATTGTTTTATTGTATTTTTTTTTTTACTTCCGCACTATAAAGATGATCCTAATCCGGAATACGATCCATAGAAGAAAATACCTACTAAACCAATTACAATGATACCGGCTACAGTACCAATTAGCCATAAAGGAATCCTTCCGGTAGTATTGGCCATTGAACCCAACTCCCTTGTTTTCAAAATTTTATTAGACGGTTACAAATAATATAAAAAAGATTATTTTTCTTAATTGAAAAAATAATTGGAAAATAGAACAGCAAGCACAAAGATTAATAGTAATCCCCAATAGAGACTAGTACGATTTAATTCTACACTCTGTTTATTTGGATTCGGTTGTGTCATAGCTTTTTTAATATTTCCCTAAAAGTTTATCGTTGGATAAATTGCATTGCTGATATCGCTCCCAGAAAAAAAACTGTAGGTACAGCTAACCCATGAACGGCTAACCACCTTACTGTAAAAATTGGATAAATTCTATCTATAGTCATTAGTACCCCCTAAAAGGATTTTGTAAATTCATCAATTTGTTCTAAAGAATTGAAACGGCCGGTAATTAGTGGAATTTCTTGTCGATTTTCCGTAAAATATTCATTTGGACGGGGACTTCCGAACACATCATAAGCCAAACCTGTGCTGACAAATAACCATCCTGCAATGAATAATGAAGGTATAGTAATGCTATGGATTACCCAATATCGAATACTGGTTATTATATCAGCAAAAGGACGTTCTCCTGTATTTCCAGACATGGTTAGCTCCGTATATATTTGTAGGAAAAAGGGAATTCATTTCAAAAAAGATAAAAATTAGATTTAAACTCTACTAATTTTTTTGTTCCCTCACTCTCGTTATGTTGTAAAACCTATGCCAAAGGTATCTTTGAATCATACCGACTTAGTATAGCCGACGTTCCTTCGACGCAGCAAGAAAATTTTGAAAAAAAAAATTTAATTAATAAAATTTTTGATCGGATTGATAAAAAAGATAAATATACAAGGATCTGGAAATAATATCAATATAGATGAATAAAGCTTATTTTGCGATCCGCTAACTTTATCATTAATATTTGGATTATCAAAAGAATTAAAGAATCATTATAACAAACTTATTGATACTGTTAAAAATATATTTTTTAATATCTACTCTCATTTATTCATAAGTTCAATTAAACGTTTTGAAGAATAGGATTATCACAATGATATTATAATATTATTATAATATTATTATAATATCATCACCATCTTCGAAATTGGTTATATATAAAATATACCTGTCTCTCAGATAAAGAAAATTTTTTCCTGTGAAAAAAAATATTATATAATTTATTGATCACAGTATATACAACATCCTATTACTTTATGGTTATTATAATTAGTTATTCCCTGTTCCTGATTGGGGCTTTGACATTAGCTTTAGTATTATTTATAGGTTTGAGTAAAATAGAACTTATTTAAAATGAAAAAATTCGTTAGGATTGAAATTCCATTGTATCTCTCAAAAAATTACTTTGAGATTGGTAACGAACTAAAAAAATCAATTAATTTATTAATTAGATATTCTTTTAGTTAATAAAATAAAATAAAAACAAATAAATGGTTGAAGCTTTATTGTCTGGGATTGTTCTTGGGTTAATCCCAATAACATTAATTGGATTATTTGTAACAGCATATTTACAATATCGACGTGGAGATCAATTAGATCTTTAAATTATTTATTTTACTTGAAAGTGTTGATTTTATTAAGAGATTTTAGTTTAAATTAGGTCACGCCCTGTAGGATTTGAACCTACGACATCAGGTTTTGGAGACCTGCGTTCTACCGAACTGAACTAAGAGCGTTTACAACTTTTTTTCAACCTTTATATATATTAAGATAGGGATGACAGGATTCGAACCTGCGACATTTTGTACCCAAAACAAACGCGCTACCAAACTGCGCTACATCCCTAAATTTTTTAATATTTATAATTATTATACTCGAATTAGTCGTGATGATTAGGCCAAAGTATTGTAATATTGAATGAATATACAAATAAAAATATAGAGCAGATTATCATCTTTAGAAAAAATAAAAGGAAAAAGTTAAAAATGCAAGATGCAAAAACCTATTTGTCTACAGCACCAGTTATAGCTACAGTGTGGTTTGGATTTCTAGCCGGTCTATTAATAGAAATTAATCGTTTTTTTCCAGATGCGTTAATTCTTCCCTTTCTTTAAATATATAAATAATTGGATGAATAGGCAATACAGTTTTTTAACTATAAAGTGTGTTTCGGTTTTTTTGCAATATAATTAAAATTGATTTTATCCATATTTTTTGAACAGGGTAAAAAACTCTAAAGTTTTTGGACGAAATTATGGCTAAGAGTAAGGAGATCAGAGTCACAATTAATCTAGAGTGTATTAATTGTGCTCAAAATTTGGAGAAAAGATGTCACGGTATTTCTCGATATACAACTTGTAAAAATCGTCGAAATACATCAATCAGATTAGAGTTGAAAAAATTTTGTCGTTATTGTGGTAGTCATACCATTCATAAAGAAATAAAAAAATAGTTTAAAGTTTTAGAGAATTAATTTATGGCCAAATCTAGAAGATCTTCTCGTAAACGTATTCCAGCAATTAGGTCCGGAGAATTTATTGATTATAAAAATATAAGTTTGCTTCGACGATTTATCAGTGAACAAGGAAAAATATTATCTAGACGAACAAATAGATTAACTTCAAAACAACAGCGTTTCTTAACTTTAGCAATTAAACGAGCTCGTGTTTTAGCTTTACTACCTTTCCTCAACAGCGAAAATTGATTTGTTATTTTTCCGTAACCCTATTTCTAGTGGTTTTATGGTAACCTCCCGGAAGGTTTATTTTTTAAACTTACCGGAGAGGTTTTTTTATTATCTCTCTCTTCCTATAACGATTTTTATTATTGTAAAAAAAGCTAATTTATCTAGAATAGCCATTTGTGCAAGTATTTTTCGATTTAGAAATATTCTATTTTTATATAAATATTTTATCAATCTGTTGTAGGAAATCCCATTATCTCGTGCTGCTGCATTGAGTCGAGTAATCCATAAGCGACGCAGATCTCTTTTTTTCCTACCTCTATCGCGATGAGAAGATGCTAACGCTCGCATTCCCTGCTGATTGGCAGTTCGAAATAATTTTGAATGAGTTCCGCGAGATCCAGATGTAAGCTTAAGAATACTTTTACGACGTTTTCGTGCTACATAGCCACGTTTAACTCTAGTCATTAATTTATGCTCCCTTGAATTATTGGAAAAGTTTTATGTAGTAAAAAATAATTCATTCAAAAATATGGCTTCTTTTTTTCAATTTAATTAGCTCGCTCTTTTTCTAATGTATAAAATAAAAATTCCAAAAGCTTTTGCTGCTATAACCTTCCTAAACATAATTTTTATCAATTTGATAATTTCTTAGGGAAAGAGGGATATACCTCTAACTAAGTAAAATTATGAATTCCTTTGTTTCTATAGTTTTTACCTCAACGATTCGGTCCTTTTAAACTGCCAAAGGTGATTTTTAATTAATATCAGTCATTTGTATCAATACTGATTTGTCAGCTTTTGATTGAATCAAATTCAAAAATGGATTCACGGCATATTGTTAAAAAGTTTGCTTAATAGCTGACCTTTTTATTTCGTTTTTTTCAGTAAATTATTATTCAAAAATTTGTGATCTTATCCCTCGCTTAATGGATTGATGATCAATCGCTACCATTGAGAAATGAATTTTCAAGCCAAGATAAAAGGTGATCGGATTTGCACCGGAAAAAACTACAAATTTCATTTTGAAAAAAAAAAATGATATATTTTCGCATTCTAATAACCATATAAGGAGTTTCTCTGCAAAGATTTTCTCAAATTTTAAATGTTGAATTTAAACAAGTCGCACATACACTCTAGTACATACTCCTCGACGTTGAGGGCATCCTTTTAGAGCAGGGGATTTTGTTCTATTTTCAATTCGTTGTCGCTTATTTCTAATTAATTGTTGAATAGTAGGCATTTCAATCCATCTGCAGAATTTTTTGGTTTGGGTTTAACCCAACCCTAAAAAATAACTTTAGCTTTATTTAATTATATCTTATTCTTTAATTATTTGCAGAATTCGAATTATTTTCTACGGCGACCAAATCAACAATACCGTAAATTTTTGCTTCGTTTGCCGACATAAAAACATCTCTCTCCATATCTTCAGAAATAACCCATAAAGGCTTACCTGTTCTTTGTACATAAACTTTAGTAATACAATCGCGGAGTTTCAAAACTTCTTCAGCCTCCATAATACATTCTCCAGCTTGTCCATCATAATAAGAACTTGCTGGTTGGTGAATCATTACCCTAATCAATAAAGAATATCTTAATTTTTTATTCAGAACCTAAAATAGAAGATATGAACTATACGTGCATCTTTACGTGCATACAGCTCTTTGAATAGATTTTTTTATTTTTGGTTTTTCAATTTTTGGATTATCGTTATATATGATAAAAAATCTAAATAACAATCTTTCAGTAAATTTTATGATTGTTCTATTGTTATATATAAAAATAAACTTATTTTATTCAAATTTATCAAACAATTACAAAGTTTTTCTGGATTGAACTTCTAAAAAAGTAAATCTTTATTTATGAACTTATGACGCTAAAATAAATTCATTAAAAATATTATTTATACTTAAAATTTCTTATCCCCAGTATAAAATCTATATGTCGTGTTTTTTCCACCCCCTTTAGTGTTGGACATGGATATAGAAGCAGAACACATTGACACAAAGCGTGAGGTAGTGCTATACGTTTAGTGATTTCTCCACCGGTCAAAATGAAAGAACCCATTGAAGCTGCTAATCCCATACAAATTGTATGTACATCAGGAACTACGAATTGCATAGCGTCATAAACAGAAATTCCAGCTAGAACAGCCCCACCAGGAGAATTAATATATAAAAACATATCCTTACTCTCGTCTTCTCCATTGAGGTACATCATAATACCGATAAGTTGATTTGCGATTTCATCATCCACTTGTTGACCCAAAAAAAGCAATCTTTCGCGATAAAGTCGATTGATTGAGATAAATTCATCATCTTTTTCTTATAGAAACTGTACGAGCATTATTAAATGCATACAGCTTAAATTATTGTAAAAAACTATAATTTTTTTTACATTTTCTTGTTCGATTAAGCTTTTTGCATATGGAACGTTCTTCTCGATATTGATGTATACAGTTATATCGTAACAGCAATTTTTCCTATTTTCATATTAATTTTGATCCAAATCTTTAGATTCACGTTCTACTTCATAATAAAAATTTATCCGATTTTTAATTGTGCATATAAACAAATAAGCTTAACTTTCTAATTATAATTACCTATTATTTGGTTGAGAAAAGTTCAAATACGTTATTTATTGAAGTTAACCATAGACTTAAGCAAATTGATGAGTTTATCATCTTAATATCACGCTTTAGAATTTTGACCATACGGAGCAATTTCAAGTGAATGAGGGCTTATTCAGTCGGATAGAATGATGGAGATAAATTCCACATGATTGAAAGGTTAATAAGTCGCACTATACGTCAATCCATACAGCATCCTCCTCTCCAGGGAGACGAAAAGGAACTTTCGGAACACCAATTGGCATAATATATTTTTATTTGATCAATTAAATACAACTCGATAATTCTAGAACGTAGGTATTGGGATGTGTAGATATATATATATTATACGCATATTATATCCCAACAGTAGAGTATTACATATGAATTTTCGTCATATATAATAAAAGTGGAATTGAAAGAGAATATTTTCAAGTGGGACCAATCTCTTTACTGTGATACCGAATACACAAATGCTAAAATGTTTTTGATTAGATTTTTTATCGGTAGAGGACTTACCAATGTTTTATTTAATGATGTTAACCCTCGGGATGATTGGGGGAGGTTTTAACAACTAATCCCGGTTTCTAATGCGAAAAAAAAGTTACATAGTGTTTAAATCTCTCCGAGAAAGGGGTGTTTTATGGGTTTACCTTGGTATCGTGTTCATACTGTTGTTTTGAATGATCCCGGTAGATTAATTGCTGTGCATCTAATGCATACGGCATTAGTCTCTGGTTGGGCCGGTTCAATGGCTCTATATGAGTTAGCAGTCTTTGACCCCTCAGATCCCGTTCTTGATCCAATGTGGAGGCAAGGTATGTTTGTTATACCTTTTATGACACGTTTGGGAATAACAAAATCATGGGGAGGGTGGAGTATCACTGGAGAAACTGTTAGTAACGCCGGTATATGGAGTTATGAAGGTGTTGCTGTCGTACATATCGTATTATCCGGTTTATTATTTTTAGCTGCTATTTGGCACTGGGTTTTTTGGGATTTGGAATTATTCCGTGATGAACGTACAGGTAAGCCTTCATTAGATTTACCTAAAATCTTTGGAATTCATTTGTTTCTTTCTGGAGTACTATGTTTTGCATTTGGTGCTTTTCATGTAACTGGCCTATTCGGCCCCGGTATATGGGTATCAGATCCATATGGATTAACTGGAAAGGTACAACCTGTAGCACCAGCTTGGGGTGCTGAAGGTTTCGATCCTTTTGTTCCAGGGGGTATAGCTTCCCATCATATTGCTGCAGGTATTTTAGGTATATTAGCAGGTTTATTTCATCTTAGTGTTCGACCTCCTCAAAGACTATATAAAGGTTTACGTATGGGAAATGTCGAGACAGTATTGTCAAGTAGTATTGCTGCCGTTTTCTTTGCAGCTTTCGTAGTTGCAGGAACTATGTGGTATGGTTCGGCTGCAACTCCAATAGAATTGTTTGGGCCTACACGGTACCAATGGGATCAAGGCTTTTTTCAACAAGAAATAGATCGAAGAATTCGTTCAGGAAAAGTTGAAAATTCAAATTTATCTGAAGTTTGGTCTAAAATTCCTGAGAAATTGGCTTTTTATGATTATATTGGTAACAATCCGGCGAAAGGTGGTTTGTTCAGGGCTGGGGCAATGGACAATGGAGATGGGATTGCGGTTGGTTGGTTAGGTCATGCTGTTTTCAAAGATAAAGAAAATCATGAACTTTTTGTACGTCGTATGCCAACTTTCTTTGAAACCTTCCCAGTTGTTTTAGTGGATGAAGAAGGTATTGTTCGAGCTGACGTTCCTTTCAGAAGAGCAGAATCAAAATATAGTGTTGAACAAGTAGGTGTAACCGTCGAATTTTATGGTGGTGAACTTGATGGTGTTAGTTTCGATGATCCTGCTACTGTGAAAAAATACGCAAGACGCGCGCAATTAGGAGAAATTTTTGAATTTGATCGGGCGACTTTAAAATCGGATGGGGTGTTTCGTAGTAGTCCTAGAGGTTGGTTTACTTTTGGTCATGCTACATTTGCTCTTCTCTTCTTCTTCGGTCATATCTGGCATGGCGCTAGAACATTATTTAGAGATGTTTTTGCAGGTATTGATCCAGACTTGGATGCTCAATTAGAATTTGGAGCATTCCAGAAATTAGGAGATTTAACTACTAAAAGATAGAGAATCTAAAATATATTTGTACGTTTTTTCTCTAACAAATAGAAATTAAGTAGATCCAGATGTTTTTATTTCTTGAATTTGTTTTCGTAAAGAAGAAACCATCATTTGGAAAACACTAAACTTCTTTGTAAATTTTTACCCAATATACAAACATATGGAAGCATTGGTTTATACATTTTTGTTGATAGGCACATTAGGTATTATCTTCTTTGCAATTTTTTTTAGGGAACCTCCGAAAGTACCGAGTAAAGGAAAAAAATAAGATTTTTTTATGACCAATGACTCTCCTAAAAGAAAGTCATTAGTTATATTTAATCTTCATGTTCTTCGAATGGATCTCTTAGTTCGTCGGAAGGTTTTCCAAAAGCGGTATAAAGGGCATAACCCGTAAAGCTAATAAGTAGACAAGATATGAAGATAGCGACAAAAGTTGCAGTTTCCATTTTTTAAGTAATTCCGAGAATACGGTATATTTTCAATGTATATTTTTAATATAATAGTACACAAAGTTACTAAATCTCAACTTAACTAAAGAAATTTATGGCTACACAAATTGTTGATGATGCCCCAAAAACTGGTGGTAAAAAAAGTGGTATAGGTGATATATTGAAACCATCAAATTCGGAATATGGAAAAGTAGCTCCAGGTTGGGGAACAACACCTCTTATGGCTATTGCAATGGGACTCTTTGCTATTTTTTTAGTTATCATTTTAGAACTATATAATTCTTCTGTTTTATTGGATGGGGTTCCTGTTAGTTGGTAAGATTATAAATTTTATTAATGATAATAAGAAAAATTGTAATTAAATTCTATTATTATCATTTTAGGTAGTTCAACCGTGTTATTATTAAATTAATCAGAAGGATTTTTCGAATATGGGTGTGCGACTCGTTTTGATCAATTTATAAACAATATGGGAATTTAACCCCCCTTTCATGCTAAATAATGAAGTTTTTCTTTCGTCAGATGTTATTAATATTTGAAGCACAAAAGAAATAGAAATTGAGACGATGATTAATTTTTATAAACCTATTCATTCAACTTCGTAATCGATATATTATTCAAACATCTTTTTTTTATCTGTTTGAAACATAAAAATAAATAGAAAAAAGATGTTTGGATAGGGCTAAATGATATAAGAAAAATTTAATCCATTAAATTTTTCCAGAATACAAACTCATCGGAGTGTAATGAGAATCTAAAGTTTTATAAATAATTGTTCACGTTTGAACAAGATAATTATGGTATTTGATTTAACTAACAAATAAAGAGATTGCTCAAATTTTTATAATTCGAAAAAAAGGTATAAATTAACTTGAGCTGCTGACGAATTAAATTTTGAAAAAATACTAATATTGTCTTGAAATTTTTTTTGTTTTAGCCGTGTGATCAGAAATAATCACTTACGGTTTTTTGAGGGGGGATATTAACCTATCTCAATAAAGTATATGATTGGTTTGAAGAGCGTTTAGAGATTCAAGCGATTGCTGATGATATTACCAGTAAATATGTACCTCCTCATGTTAATATTTTTTACTGCCTCGGAGGTATCACTTTAACTTGTTTTTTAGTTCAAGTCGCTACTGGTTTTGCTATGACCTTCTACTATCGCCCCACTGTTATTGAAGCGTTCTCGTCTGTTCAATATATAATGACTGAAGTTAATTTTGGTTGGTTAATCAGATCAGTGCATCGATGGTCAGCTAGTATGATGGTTTTAATGATGATCTTGCATATTTTTCGTGTTTATCTCACAGGTGGTTTCAAAAAACCACGTGAGTTGACTTGGGTTACTGGAGTTATTTTAGCAGTGTTAACCGTTTCTTTTGGTGTTACAGGTTATTCATTACCTTGGGATCAAATTGGCTATTGGGCTGTTAAAATTGTTACCGGTGTTCCAGAAGCTATTCCACTAATAGGATCTCCATTAGTTGAATTATTGAGAGGAAGTGTAAGTGTTGGTCAATCTACTTTAACTCGTTTTTATAGTTTACATACGTTTGTATTACCGCTCCCTACTGCAATATTCATGTTGATGCATTTTCTAATGATTCGTAAACAGGGTATATCGGGTCCACTATAATATAAAGAATGATAAGTTTAGTAATATAGTGTTAAATTTTACTCATCGATAGAGTTAGATTTTTCACATCTTAAAAAATTAATTTTTTGAAAAAAAAAAGGAAAAAATGAATTATGGGAGTGTGTGACTCTATCTAATATTTAATTTTACAATACAGAAATATCATTTAATCTGTCGCATGAAATATAATTATGTGTTTTCCATGCCAATTATTTTTACTGAAAAAAAAAAATAAAAACTTGGGTTTTTTATTCTACTAAAAAATATAATTCTATGATTGAATTCAAATGTTGATTTCGTCAAATTCAAAAAAGTTTTTCTAATATTCTATATTAGAAAAATGAAAAAAAGAAATTCTAATATAAAAATGCATCCATTCCTATTGCTTTTTATTCAAAAAAATCGGAATGAAAGAAAAATCTAAGGGAAAAAATTGCAGAGTAAAATAATTAATGAGTCAAAATATTATCTTTAAGAACAACTAGAAATTGAGAAAGACTATCCGTAAAACGATAAGATTAATCGGATTGTGGGTATTGGATAATATTCTATAGAATATCTTGTCGGTACCTGAGCTGGATGATAAAAAAGTATCATTTCCAGTTCTTTTGGAGGGTATAATCTATTCCGATAACAAAAAAACCTGATTTAAGTGATCCTATCTTACGAGCTAAATTAGCAAAAGGTATGGGGCATAATTATTATGGAGAGCCTGCGTGGCCGAATGATCTTTTATATATATTTCCGGTAGTAATTTTGGGGACTATTGCATGTACTGTGGGTTTAGCCGTCCCGGAGCCTTCAATGATTGGTGAACCAGCAAATCCATTTGCAACACCTTTAGAAATATTACCCGAATGGTACTTCTTTCCAGTGTTTCAAATACTTCGTACAGTACCTAATAAATTATTGGGCGTACTTTTAATGGCTGCAGTCCCTGCGGGATTGTTAACAGTACCTTTTTTAGAGAATGTTAATAAATTTCAAAACCCCTTTCGTCGTCCAGTAGCGACTACAGTTTTTTCGGTTGGTACTGCTGCGGCTCTTTGGTTAGGTATTGGAGCTGCTTTACCGATTGATAAATCTTTAACTTTAGGATTGTTCTAAAAGTTAACAATTGTTTTTTCCCAGAATTTTGGGCAGAAACCCCCCTCAAAAAAATCAATTTTTTTGGGGGGGTTATTTCAATTGATTTATCAAAAAAATGTCATTTTTTTGATAAATCAATTGAAAAACGTTTTTTCAAAGCCTCCAAAACTTGTTCTACTGATTTTTTACCAAAATTTTTAATTTTTACCAAATCGTTTTCACTATAATTCAATAAATCCGCTATAGTATGTACATCAACTCTCTTCAGACAATTATAAGCCCGAGCTGGTAATTCCAATTGATCGATAAATATATGTTTAAAAATAGTACCTTTCGTTATTTCGTCCATATCAACTGATAATGATTGGAGAGGCAAACAAGGGAGGTTCAATTCGTTTTTATCTTCCATTTTAAGATTTATTTCTTTCCCTTCCGAATTAAGTAAAGGAATAAATAAATCGATCAAATTTCGAGAAGCTTCATACAAGGCTTCTCTGGGGGTTAAACTACCATCAGTCCATATTTCAAAAAAAAGTATTTCTTTTATTTTTTCCTTAACCTTGAAAGAATGAATGCTATAATTCACATTTCTTATTGGCATAAATACTGCATCTATTGGAAAAATATTTTTTCTATAATTTTGTAAATTTTCTATACGATATCCCCTATCTTTTTCAATAGTTAATTCAATATCTAGCAAAATAGTTTCGTTTAAAGTTGTAATATATTGTGTATTATCAATTATTTTTATAGATGAAGGTATCTCTATATCCTGAGCAGTTACTCTTTTTGGCCCATATGTTGAAATATATGCTTTCTGAGGCTCGTAGGAATCACTTTTTAAAACAATTTCTTTCAAGTTGATCAAAATATCATGAACAGATTCTTGAATACCCGTTATTGTGGAGTATTCATGTTCTACTTTTTTTATTCCAACAGATGTTATTGATGCTCCTTCGATTTCGTTTAGCAAGGCTCTACGCAGAGCGATTCCAACTGTATTAGCCTGTCCTTCTCTAAAAGGTGAGATAGCAAATCTTCCGTAAAGAAGGCGTTTACTTTCCATTTTGGATTCAATACATCTCCATTGTAATAACGGATTCGATACTTTGGTCTCATCTAGAGGAATCATATCAATATATTTAATAGTTTATTTATACACGTCTTTTTCTCGGAGGCCTACAACCATTATGTGGCATTGGTGTCACGTCACGTACGAAACTTAATATAATACCACTTCTACGCACAGCTCGTAGAGCTGTATCTCTCCCAGGGCCAGGTCCACTAATCATAACTTCAGCTTGTTTCAAACCTTGATCAATTAATGTCCGAGTTGCGTTCTCTGCTGCAGTTTGAGCAGCAAATGGTGTACTTTTTTTTGCACCTTTGAATCCGCACGCACCGGCGGAAGACCAAGACACAACTTGTCCGCGTATGTCTGTAACAGTAACTATTGTATTATTAAAACTTGCTTGGATGTGAATAACTCCTTTGGGTAATCTGCGTTTACTTTTGCGTAGATTGATTTTTCTTATAGATTTTGGCATAGTTTAGTATAAAGATATATAATCCGACCTACTACAATTAAAAAAGATTTTTTAACCTTGTCTTTGTTTATGTTTTGGATTGGAACAAACTACCATTATTCGTCTTCGACGACGTATTAATCGACAATTATCGCAAATTTTGCGGACAGAAGCACGAATCTTCATATTTATATACCCTATTTTTTTTTCAACAACAAAATTATTTCTTCAATTGTTTGAAGACTTTGCACGGAGTCTATATGTTATACGACCTTTGGTCAAATCATATGGACTTAATTCTACCTTTACTCTATCACCAGGTAATATTCTTATATAATTTCGTCTTATTTTCCCTGAAATATGGGTCAATACTTGACATCCATTATCTAGGCAAACACGAAACATTGCGTTTGGAAGAGATTCTGTTACTACTCCTTCCATATCAATTAAATTTTGTTTTTTCATTAATTAGTAGAGTTTTCCTTCAAATCAACTAATGTTCGCAATAAATCACAATCTTAACTAATTTTTTATGAAAATTATATATATTAGATCACCATACATAACATAAAAGCTCTCCTCCAATTTTTTTTTGTCGTGCTTCTCGATCGGTCATAATTCCACCAGAGGTAGAAAGAATTACAATACCCATCCCACCTAAAACTTTTGGAATTTCTTTATGATTGGAGTATGTTCGTAATCCGGATTTACTAATACGTCTCAAAGCTGTTATATATGCTTTCCTTTTTTTCCCCCGATATTTCAAATCTAAAATTAAAATATGTTTTTGAGTATCAACAAAACCTTCTATAAAACCTTCTCTCAAAAGAATTTTTGCAATATCTCGGGTTGTGTTGGTAGCAGGTACACGGACAGTTTTAATTTTTCCCAAATTAGCATTTCTTATGGAAGTTATCATATTAGCGATGGTATCATTACCCATAAAAACTCCTTGAATTAATCAAAAACTATTGTCTTAATATCAAAAATTATGTATTACGTTATATATAAAAATTTTTTTACAAAACTTCAGGAGCTAATGAAACAATTTTTGTAAAATTAGCTTCTCTTAATTCCCTAGCGATTGGACCAAAGACTCGTGTTCCTTTTGGGTTTCCTTCTTGATTAATAACAACCGCTGCATTATCATCAAATTTTATAATGGAACCGTTATTGCGTTCAAATTCTTTTCTAGTACGTACAATAACCGCTCTAATTATTTCTGATTTCTTTATTGGCATATTGGGGACTGCTTCTTTAACAACGGCAATTATAATATCGCCAATATTGGCGTATTTACGGTTACTTATTCCAATAACCCGAATACACATTAACTTTCGAGCTCCACTATTATCTGCAACATTCAAATACGTTTGAGGTTGAATCATTTTTTTCGTTTATATTCCCCTTTCGTCGGGAAGTTTTTATATTTAAGAGGGATAGAAGGGGGAAAAATTTAAATATATTTTTTTCATACTTTTTTAGCTTTTTCGTTGGTTACAATAAACTGGGTCCTTATAGGCATTTTATACGAAGCAATTCTCATGGCTGCTTTAGCAATATTTCCAGATACCCCACCTATTTCATAAAGTATTTTTCCAGGTTTAACAACAGCAACCCAGTATTCAGGTGCTCCTTTACCTGAACCCATTCGTGTTTCGGCAGGCCGTACTGTAATAGGTTTATCAGGGAATATACGAATCCATAATTTACCGCCACGTCGAGCGTAACGAGTTATAGCTCTCCGGCCCGCTTCTATCTGCCGAGATGTAATCCAAGCAGGTTCAAGGGCTTGAAGAGCGAATTTTCCAAAACAAATTGAATTGCCTCGCGTAGCTCTTCCTTTCAAATTTCCTCGATGTTGTTTACGAAATTTTGTTCTTTTGGGGTTATAGTCGAAGTTTTTCGCTACTTCAGAATCGGACATGAAAATTTCTTTTCATCCGGCTCCTTATGAATTTAAATTTTTTCTAAAAAAATAAAATCGAAAATTCATTAGCAAACATCAACTCAAAAATAAATTTAGTAAAAAATTTTATTCGGTTTTTTTTGCAATCCTAGCTTAAGAAATAAATAGAAATTTCCAAAATTTCCTCGTTTTCATGATTTATATTTTTCGATTAGGTTTTTATCTAGCAATTGAGACAAAAATTTATGATCCAATTTACTCAGTTTTCATTGAATTTGACCTCTTTATTTTTTGCTCCGTAAGATTGCTATCAAATCTATAAATTTTTCCATAAACCATACGATTATTTTCCTTCTGATTTCGTTTCACAAAAAATCTTTTTTATTTTTGTGGAAACAATAATCTAATAAATATTTTAATAATATTTTATAGTTAATTAATTTTTTGGATTATCCCAACTTGTAATCATGAATTTTGTTAGTTTATTTCATTCATAAAAAAATTTAATTTTAGCAATATTTTTATGAACTTAATTAAAATAACGAAATATACGAGTCACACACTAAGCATAGCAAATTTTTAATATTAATTTTATAAAAAAATTGGTTGAGAAAAAAAGTTATTCTTCATTTTGAAATATCCAAACTTTGATTCCTAATACGCCATATATTGTTTGGGCTGCATAATAACAATAATTTATTCGAGCTTTAATAGTTTGTAAGGGAACCCTACCTTCTCTAGCCCATTCGACACGAGCTATTTCTGCACCATTTAAACGTCCTGCTATTTGTATCTTTATACCACCAATATTTCCTTTCTTCGCCAATTCAATAGCTTTTCTCATAGTTCTTCTGAAAGCGACTCTACTTTCTAATTGTAAAGCTATATATTCTGCAAGAATATTAGGTTCTTCATACGGTTTTGCTATTTCAATCAAAGTAAATCTAAGTCTCTTGTCTATTGGATTTACCATGTTTTGTACATCATTTTTCAATTGCTCGATCCCGCGCCCGCGATTTTCTATCAATAAGGCAGGAAAGCCTGTATATATTTCAACTTGAATTAAATCAGTTTTTCTCTTAATTTCGATACGTGCTATTCCGCCATAATTCGAAGAATTTCTTATATGTTTTTTTACGTAAGATTCAATACAATTACGTATTTCTTTATCGCTTTCAAAAAGGGTCGAATATTTTGTTGGTTTGGCAAACCAATATGAATGATGATTCTGCGTTCTACCAAGTCTAAAACCAAGTGGGTTTATTTTTTGTCCCATATATTTTATTCTGGATCCTATAACTAATAGTTTATTCTTTATATTCAGAAATTATTCCCATTACAATATTTATATGACAAGTAGGTTTATGTATTGGATAACCTCGTCCTTGAGCCCTAGGTTGTAATCTCTTCAAAAACTTTCCTTTATTGACTTGAATTTCATTTACAAATAAATTACTTTTGTTCGATCCAAAATTATGATTTGCATTTGCAGCTGCAGAAGAAAGTAGTTTCAATATTGTGGTACAAGCCCGATAGGGCATAAATTCTAATATCATCAAGGCTTGCTCATAAGAAAGACCACGAATTTGATCTACAACCCTTCTTACTTTATGGGGGGACATACGAATATGCTTATTCAAAGCTTTAATTTTTAAATTAGAGTTTTTAATAGTTTTCATTGAAAAATAATCTTATTCTTATAATTAACGGCGCGATTTTCTATCATTTTTTGCATGTCCTTTGAAAGTTCGCGTAGGAGCAAATTCCCCGAGTTTATGACCAACCATCCGATCTGTTATATAAATTGGTAAATGCTCTTGTCCATTATGAACAGCAATTGTATGACCAATCATTGTGGGTACGATAGTCGATGCACGAGACCATGTTATTACTATTTTTTTTTCCCTTCTAATATTTAAATTTTCTATTTTTTTTAATAAATGATCAGCTACAAACGGACCCTTATCTATTGAACGTGTCATTGTCAACAATCCTTTAATTTTCCTTCTTATTTTTTAGCTTATCCTACGACGAAGAATAAGAGTATCGCTATATTTATGATTCTTTCTACTCCTTTCTCCAAGTGCAGGGTGGCCCCAAGGAGTTAATGGCTTTTTACGCCCAATTGGTACTCGCCCTTCTCCACCCCCGTGAGGATGGTCAATTGGATTCATAACAACGCCTCTAACTTTTGGTTTTTTACCTAACCAACGTTTAGAGCCTGCTTTACCTATTCTCAAATTATTCGCATCAACATTCCCTATCTGCCCAATTGTTGCTAAGCATTTTTGAGGTATCAGACGAATTTCTCCCGAAGGTAATCTCAATGTTACTAATTTACCTTCTTTTGCTATAATTTTCGCAACAGTAC